GACCCATTCCTCTAAGTTGGATCAGGCGCTCATACTCGATCATGCCTTTCAGACTCGAATCCAAAGTCAGCTGGATGCGTACCTTCCTAGACTTCGACTTCGAACCCTTGTCTTGTTTTTCAAGAATAGCTGAAATGGCTAGTTTCTTTACTGAAAACCTCGATTTGCACCCTAGAACATAAAAATAGGGGCATCCAAAAACGGGGATTTCAAAGCTCAAAACCTGCCCAGGAACAACCGAAACCTCATACGCGCCAGACAGCTGCCATACTGGAAGAACGAATTGACTCGACAAGGAAACCAAGTCAAAGGGTCGCGCCTGACAGCCAAGCCCGTGGAATGTAAGAAGGTAGCTCTCGCTCGCATGTGCGTTCCTCTAGTACTTCCTCAACCTGATCGTTCTGATTGAAGTCCGAACTAATTGGCAAGATATCCTTGCTTCATCCGATCTTCTTCTTCTAGGAGCATCCGATCAACATCTCCTTCTATTTCTATTTTCCTTTAGCAAAATATATAGCCTAGCCATAATAATACCTTGTGGTTAGTTCATATAATAAAGCAAGAAAGAAAAGATCAAGAATCAGAAGCGCCTTCAAGCAAGTCTACTGGAATCAAGGATTGAGTCGCTGGTTCACTCCTCCAATCAAGTGGTCAAGCCTGAAAGCCAATCCCTGAGAACCCGACAACTCGGCTAGCCCGGATCCATATCATAGGCTTCTTTGGTGGCTTTCCCCCTTCGCTACTTTCTGAAGATTGAAATTGAAGTCAAGGAACCTATAGACAAAACGCAGGCTCATCTAGATCAAAATCTTCCAGTGGCAGCCAACAACATAGATTTCAGAGCCTAAAAGTAGCCCAGCAAAGCGAGCAAGTTTGGAAAGGAGGGACTCATTCCACCCGCCGCTTGGATTGCTGAAATCGCTCAATTGAAGCCGGGTTCCTCGATAGAGTCTATTGAGATGCCAGTCAACGGTTTAAGGGCTTGTTATGCCCAAAACAAGGCTTTTTATAAAAGATTCTCGGAATCATTTTTGCCTTGCCTTTCTTAGAGTTCGAAATCCCTATCCAAGCTGATCCAATTCGGATTTGACTTCATCTCCAACCCCAGAACCAAAAACCTCCCTGGAGCTTGGTCATCCCAGATGAGCTGAGCTACGAAGTTTGGCATTCGTGAGGACGCAGCATTGATCTACTATATAAGCAGAAAGGGCATTCTCGCTTATCTGTATATGAGAATTTGATAATTGGGTCACCGCGGCAGAGCTTCAATCGAAATAGTGATTCTTTGGCCAGGTTTGCTTATCCAACCCTCGAGTTTAAGGCATCTCATTATTTTTCATTATAGGCAGTTTCAAAGGCCCTAAAACTATAAACCCGGCCTTGCAACAAGGAACCTAGACAGAAGAACGGAATCGTAGCCTTCAAGCTGACGTCTGAATATCTCATTCATAATCCGACGAGTCAAATGAGAAAGGGGCGGTTTCATAGCTCGCGTCAACTGGCCCTTCGTCATCCTTTCTGTGAGGGAGCTTGTCTCCTCCAGCTTGTCTGGTTAATGGGGTTCTCTATTCAAAGATTCAAGAAGTCACTCCGCTTTCTGGGATGGAGAAGTTTCCCTTTCTTTGATTCATTCGCCCGACGTGATCATCTACTTTCTTCCAGTGGAGAAGGGACAGACCTTCCCCGTTTAGTCGAATAAGTCAAAGCTATTTTGGTCACAGAAATGGGAGAGACAAAAGCAAATCTAAAATCTTAGCCAATCCCTCTTGTAAGAAGGTAATCTTCCCTCTCGCCTGTGCGTGTGCGTTCCTATCTCTTATGAATGGGTCAACCGGATCGTGAAGATCTGACTTTATAGAAGCTGCGGAACCGCTCTGAATCCTCAACTTCGAACCATCTTTCTCAAGATCGAATTTAAGGCTAGGTTTCGTTTATATAGGCAAGGGGGTTTAGGCATCTGACATCAAATCACCTTAGCTTCATCAACAAGGTCGGTCTCTTTCAAGGCTTCCTATGAGCAAGAGAAAAAGCAGACCTTCAAGCGGTCAACAGACCGGGTCCAGCCAACAAGGTTGAGCTATGAAAGAGAAGAACTACTTATTATATATATATGAATTATTGAGAACGGAATTGAAATGAGGTTTTTTTTGATTCTTGAACTCTTTCGAATCTTGTACTTCCACCTGGGGCTTCCATTCGATTGGGCCTTTTCACACTCGATCCGTTACAGTCGATCTTGAACCACAATTTCTTTTTGTTAAGATCGATTGCTAGTGCCTCAAGGCCTGATTCTCATCCTTACTCACTGTCAAGGTCAAGGGAGCGGGCAGGCGCAGATTATGATAAAGAAGATGGGGGAAGAGAGAACAAGACGGGGTGAAGCGGGCTCAGGCCAAAAATGAACCAGGGTTTTTTACCCTTTTATGGCATGTGATTTTGATGATAATGGAGCGCGTGAAACGAAAGATTCTTCTAAACTGACTTTGCATAGAAGAGATGGACTTCCAATCCAAAAGCCTTTGTTGCCTCCTGGCCATGCGCCATCGATTCCAGTTGGAAGCCCCTTCTTTATTCGCTCTTCAGCAACTTCTTGTGCTCTAAAACACTAGAACGACTTGCCTCATAAGAGAAATTACCTGCGGGAACTCACTCCCCTTTTGGGTTGGGGCTTGAGTTTCGGACATCCCTATTCTTCTTAGGCTCAACGAAGGCGCATAGGGGAAATCCACCAATGGGCATAGGTAGCCAGTCTAGCAAGAGAGGACTGAGCAAAGCGAAATGCTCTTTTTAAATAAGATAAAAGGGGTAGCTACTAAGGAATTCTTAAACCCGGCAGCGAGCGAAAGGGGTAAGGTAAGGTGTTAACGAAGTGAACTACTTCTTCTAGTAGCTAGGGTTGTCTTTCCTGCCAAAAGACTTTAGCAGACTACCTTGAAGGGACTGCAAGCTCTTAAGGTTAGTTGCTTACTATATATAGGGTCAACACTACTGAAAGAGAAGACTGAAAGCAAAGACAGGAATAGTAGATTGACTTTGTTAGATATCTTACGGTTCTCATGAGCAAGCGAACCCGGGATGACGAGGTCGGCAGCGCGGTTGAAAGCTCCTAAAGGAGTGAGTGAAGGCAGTGACCTGCTCCCAAGGGAGGCTTCCCGGATGCCCTAAAAAGCGTAGGTCGGAGATCTTGGGAAGCTTAGCGAGCTAATATTCCCCCCTATGAATATTAAGGCGAAGTCCTGGTCTACCTCACCCAGTCTCTATCCTATCCTTTCTTCATTAACTTGAGTCAAATCCAACCCTCAGCTCTTCGCCTAGCAGCAGAACAGCTAAGACATTCTTTTCTTGTTTGTCCTTCCAAAAAGAAACTATAAGTCCCCGCTCGATAGACCTACTTTCTTCCTTCCTGTCCCGCTACCTTCTAATTCAACTATCCACTATATCTGTCTGTTCTTAATATATCTTAGTTATTCTTGGTTGCTTCCTCAAGCTACTCTTCTTCCTCTCCTATCTTTATCGATTAGGGCTCACCTCCTCGGATTACCAACTCGATAGTAGGGCGAGTGGGCTCTCACCTCCAAAGGACCCTTGCCTCCTGACCTTCCGTTGTTCTTGAATCTCTTGGCTCGGTATGCTTCTTTTGCAATTCCGGTTCGGTTGAGGTAGTTGCTTCCCCCTTACTATATAGGGCTTTTGGGCATTTCAAAAAAGCAAGTCTCTTTAGCTCCTCTATAGGTTAGGTTTAGTTAGAGGAGATTCGAATTTCATGATTTTATTACTGACTAAGGGAGCCTAGCTTTTCGAAAGATAATCATTTGTGCAAGACACGACAGGCTTCGCTCCTAGCTCGACCGGTCGGTGTAGGATTCAAGATTAGGTATTAAGTAGAGGATTCAATTCGCTAAAGATAAGATTCCAGATGAGGCAATGCATTATAGGTATAGGCTTCAACACGGAGAAAAGTGACTCTGGGATAAGGATAAGAGGCTGATCTTCTCCAAGCAAGAGCTCACCATCGACGGGAAGGTTAAGTCAATCTTTCTGGAGGACTCTGAACGCTCTTTTCAGTTTAAGATTGAAGGTCCGGGATAAGATAAAAAACTCCCCATTAAGGGGGACTAACTGATATGGGCTTATGCTTGTTCGTTTTCTTATGGCAATCAAGGATTTATTTCGGAAGGGGTGCTTACTGAAAAGAGTTCAACACTATGCTCATTGCTTTTCTTCCAAAGTCCTTTGAAGCCAATCGGTTGAAAGATTTCAGGCCGCTCCTCAAAGCCTGTATAACACTGTCTACAAGCTTATCTCAAAGACAACAATAGGCTTAAGCCGATCCTCCCAGAGCTGGCCTAATCAGGAAGCTATAGTGAAAAGCAGGCACATCGGCGAAGGTGTTATCATCGCCCATGAGAACGATCCATTCTATGGACCGCATATCATCCAAGAAAGTGGTTGCCTGAAGCTTGACATGATGAAAGCGCTTTTAAGCCCTTCCCGAAAGAAAGAGGGAATGGCCCTTCCTCTTACCTTCTGTTGAGACTGAGATAGAGGACTGGGCTTTCTCCCTCTTCTACCGAGAGGCCGCGGGAGTCAACTCTGTCTCATCCTCATCCCCCCGGGATAAATGAGGAGGAGTTTTGGTACTTCAACCGAGGAAGGCTCGGACCCGCCTCTTTGTTTGAATCACTTACAGTTCGGGCCGCAGGACTGGAATTCTTAAAAAGAAGGAATGTCTCGCTTTTCCTATTCTAGTGCAGGTTCTTGCTCGGTATAAATCGCTTCACTTTGAGTTGGCTTGGCCCGCGCCTTGACAAGGCTGTTGTCCCTCCTTCTACCCGTAGAGAGAGCCGGAGTTACGCCTTTGTATGACGGATTGATTGATAGTAGGATCAATCATGTTTAGTTTCATTTAAGATCGGCCCAGGTTTGAAGAATTCGATGACAGGCCTTCGCTGCAAAAGATCCCGGAATTGGTGGATTCGGAATCGGCTGGATTGGAGGGATCCGGAGCCACAAGGATCCTTCAACGAGTTTGAAACTCTTTTGATTCCAGGCGGCCGGCCCCTTTCTATGGAATTTGCTATAAGTAAAGCTTGTCGACTATAAAAGTCAAGGCCGGTTCGAACTTGTGATTTCGAGAGCCCGAAAAGCTTCTACAGCTAGAGTAGGGTCTAGCAGAAAGCGAGGAGCTCGCAACAGCTAAATCACGATCTCCGGACGAGCTCATAGTGACATGAGGCTGCCTCTTTTCAATGCTGGAAGTGAAGCGAGCATTGCAGGAGCTATCTATTCCATCGGGGAGATGGCAAGCGGAACGCACCCAAAGTCATAGGCAATGACGTTTCCGAGCTACCACATTCACGCATGCCGCGGAAGATCATATGCACCCGATCTACCTGTTCAAGCGAGCGCTTGCAAGCGGCCAGGACGTACATCGTACAAGATGTCGCTCACTTCCTTTAGGAGGAGGGACCGGAGTCAACCTTACTCCCCTCATTTGCATTTGAGTTGGAGGTCTTACGCCTTTACCACTATGCATAGGGCCTCTCCTGGACGAACAATCGAGAAAGGAGCATTTCCCTCTCCCCCGCCCCGGTATTTTTGAAACATAAGAAGAGCCTTACTTTCTATTAGATTAGTAAAGCGCTAGCTAGCGCCCAACCTAATAAAGGAGCCTTGATGCTTTACTAATAGGTTTGATAAAGGCGCTTTTAAGCCCTTTTGCTTGCTGAGAAATGCCCCATTCTCCCGCCCCCCTAGAATTGGATTTTTTCTCGCCATTCCCCCTTCGAAGGCGTATTCGTCCCCTTTCGCCGCCCCATCGTCTGGGCTCTTCTTCAAAAATCGGACATCGAGAAAGCGTACGCTTCCCTTTTTCGAGTTCTTGATAACGAGGGGCCAAGCTACATAATCAGGAGGGTCTGGCGATCCGCTTCGATGGAGGGAGAAGTGCCCGCCAAAGTGTGCTTTATTGAAAACCAACCTCACAGGCCAGCACCGTACAATCAGCGGCTGGGGAATTTATCCCCTAACTTTCTTCGGTTTGGTCAGAGGGGTGAGCGCATAGTTTAGTAAGGACAGTTGCTTTCCCGAGAGGGCTCCCTCATCCATTTCTAGGCTAAAAAAAGGAGATCGATAGAAGAGTGTTGGACTTCCCTTGGCTGAAAAGCCTTCTTCTTCCTTCCAACCAACCTTGCCCACCCACCGCCCTTGAATTGAATTGAAATTCTTCGAAATCCCCCTCTTCTTCTATGAAGGCAGTCGAGGGAAGCGGGTTAGGGGGTGCGCTGCTAAGGCCCGGGGAGCAGAATCGAGTCAAACTGTGAAAAGTATTGGCATTCAGTTAGTTAGCACTACCTTCTTAGACAAATAAGTAGGGCTTTCTCTTCTTCGACTTACAATTAAATGTCTTATGCATCCTGCCTCATTGGCATTCTATTAAGGTGCAGTAAATCAGTAAGAAAGTAAACGTAAAAGTCAAAGCTCAAGCCTACACAGTCAATGAAGGAGCACTAGCGTGAAAGGAAAGGCAGGCTACCTACTTTATATACGATTACGATAGGATATTCTATCCAGCCAACAAAGTTAGGAAGAATGCACCTGCCCTCTCCCTTGTGCTACTCCTACTCCTGTGCTATTCAATCAATGCTTTCGGGAAGCCAAGCCTCTGAACTTTTAGCTAGCGCTATTCCATTCAGTCCGGAGCCCAAAGAAGCGTAGGGAGGAGAGGGCCTAGTAGGGCAAGGGAGTACACTATATCCTATGGGAAGATCCCGGCAATACCAAGACTTAGCTTACAGCCCAAGCAAAGTAGGCGCATTAAACTCATTAGAATATCCAAATATGGGGGAGTACTTTTCTTTTTTTTAATATCGATGGCGTTTTTAGACACTAGGACCCTCGCTTTCCTTATCCTTCCTTACCTCTACTAAGCTTAACCTTCAATGAAATTGTTAGACGCTAATATTCTAAGTAAGCCTGCCGCTACCAACGCTCCCGCGATCATCGCTAGTATGTACATCCTTCCTTAGCACAAGCGCTAAGCGATAATAATTCCTTCTCTTAAAGCTTTCGTTTCAGCGATTTATTCCACCAATAAAGATACCATCCCAATTTTAAAGAAGCCCTCAATCATCCTCAGTGGAAGAAAGCTATGATAGAAGAAATGGAGGCTCTAAAGAAGAACGACACTTGGGAACTGATCACGTTACCAAGAGGCAAACGTACGGTTGGCTGCAGCAATCAAACTACTGCTGCAATCAAACTAAAGCGCTAACGAACAAGCAAGGGATTCGGGATTCACTCCAACAGAAGAAAGCCCAGATATCGAATCAGAATTGAGCACTCGTACTTCGCTACCTTTCTCCGAGCGACTAATCAGATTAACTGATTGCGTCTGCTAGAGATGCTTTACCTAAAAATGACTTTCAAGTGGGGAGTGAATGAAAGTCGATATCGAAATCCTAGGCTCAAAAGCCACATTTTTCGATCCTTCAGGCCGTAATCACCCGATTGAAGAGGGCCAAGGGAGGAGACAAGATCTGATGAGTGCGAACGGGAGCACCAATTGCTAGAGACCCATACAGATGGATGCACGACGGAAAAGCCAGCTGTTGACCAGCTGGATTAAAAGAGCTCTTCTTCGTCTTTCCGGCCCCCCACTCGTACTGATACTGATTGTGCTTTCCATGTTTGCTTTGCAATATTCTGTATTCTTTTGAGATAGCATTTGGTCTTACAAAAAAAAGTCAGTTTTTTCACCTTGCTTTCAAAAAAGTCCGTTTTTTGGGATGTTAATGTCCTTCGCTGGCTCCGTGACAACAGATACATTTACATAAAAGAATTGTGGACCGACCAAGCGGTAAGGCCTCCCATGTGGCGCACCCTCAGACCAATAGAAGGGGATTTCGAACTAAGCTAATGAAGGTGATTCGCTCCAACTACGGGATGAACGCCAACCCCGCCGGGTAGAGCTCCTCTTCCGTATCTGTATATCCGCATCTTCCTCAGATGTAGTTTCTATGCCTTCAGAAAGGCCTATTATTGATCCACCATATAATCCCCATATGAGAGGCTGTAAAGAAGCTATATCTAACAACATTCGGACATATAAAAGAAGTCGTGAACTCCAGAAAGGAGGGAACTCCAGCGAAGAGACCATAGAATGGTACTGCTACTTGAAAGCCTAGGGCTAATAGCAAGACAGAGAGATTCGTGGAGAGATGTGCTATACTATATTGATTTCCTCATTGCCCCATCATATTTATGATTCCAGTTACCATCAGATTGAATGAAAGGGATGACCAGCAGATGATAGCAAGGCTAAACAGATTCGAGATTCTCGATCAGATGAGCGGACAGGGCAAGCACGTACTACCAGAAGAGTAGACCTCAGAGCGATAGATTCCCAGTGCTTGAAGAAACTTACTTGGAGCCTTCCTTCACTCCTGAACTAGACTCAACTGAGTGCGCCTATGATAGGATCCTGCTACTAAGGAAAGGACTCTAAGAGCCATAATTTCACTTTTAAATATAAGAATTGTGGACCGACCAAGTACCAAGGGCCTCCTTACCCCAAGCAAAGGAAGTAGACGATTCATATCCTTATCTCCAGGGGTACAAGGTCCCCAAGTTTGAAAAGTACGAGGGAGATTCCGATGCTATCTCACCCAGTGACCATGTAAACATGTTCCAGGCCCAATGCAAACATACCGGTGATGATGAGTGGATGCTGCTCCGGCAGTTTAGATACTCCTTAGGAGGGGAGGCTTTACGATGGTATTGCAAGTTGGAGCCGGAGTCGATTCCCGATTGGGAATCTATGGTAAATGCGTTTGTGAAAAATTTTTATGGTTTGGAAGCGGTACTAACTGTGTCTGATTTGCAGGTGATCCGACAACTCTAGGGAGAGTCTATCCACATTTTCTTATCAAGGTTTAGGAAGACTGCGGATCGGTGTGAAGCGAAGTTAACGACATCTCAGTTCGTTAGGATAGCTATTGAAGGACTCAAGCCATCCCTACATATACTAATGGCGGATAAGAAGTTCAAGAGTTTTTCTGAACTTGAAGCCAGTGTAAAGCGCTATGAAAGGGCCATGACGAGAGCTGCTGATCATTCTGCTTCATCAGTCGGCACCCACTTCACTCCCCCAAGAATTGAGGTAGTACTATTGGCGGAGCCCAGCGCCGTTACACCAAAGGCGATCATCCTTCCTCCAGACTGTCAGTTCAAACCAACCTCTTACCAGGAAAGGCCGCCGATGGAGATGCCCAGAAGAGATCCCAGGCGGAGGTTCACCACAAGAGGAAGGCGTCTGGGAAGGAAATGCAGAATCGGCTTTCCCTACTGTGTCGATAAATATGGTCAGATGTATGCCAATGGCGTTTGATGAAGAAAAATCTCATTTACTCCGTGAAACCTTTGGAAAATCTGAGCTGCAACCAAATTCACGAAATCTATAAGCCGGGAGACTCTGAAGATCATGAATGAGATCATTCTGCACAAAAGTTGGAGCACTTGACCACCAAGTAATGACTGAAGAGAGGTGAATAGCATAGTTTGCTATTCTATCAGCTGCCGTGTTCCCTTCTCTAAATATATGTGAAGCTTTATGTTCCATATGACTAAGGAGATAAAGACAGTTAACCCACTTAGTTCTAAGGTACCAAGGAACCTTAAGACTTTTTGAGTTAACCAACTGAGTAACTGCAATAGAATCCAACTCCATCCATAGGGTATGCCAGCCCCTATCCCAAGCACATTCTATACTCAACATGAAACCCATGAGTTCTGCCTCAAACGCTGAACCATTGCCCAAGCTTTGGCCAAATGCACCCATAAATGTGCCTTGGCTGTCCCTAAAAACACCACCACATCCGGCCCTCTAGAAGCACCATCTGTATGAACCTTGACCCAAAGCTCTGATGGAGGAACCCAAGTCACTGAAGTGATAGCTGTAGGAGGCCTAGGCCGTCCCTGAACCCCAATAGACCTGAGCTTGAGGAGATCATCTACTGTATTCTTCATGCTACCCGAAAACAAAGTCTCGGACTCCTGAATCCAACCATGGATCAAAGAAAGAGTTCTACCAACTGGAAGAAAAACATCTTCCAATCTAGACTGATTTCTGGCATACCAAATACCCCAGAAAGAAGAGAAAATACCGGCTAACCACAAATTACCAACCTGGGAGCGGAAGCCATTGATTGCAGCAACTTGCATCATATCAGGAACCGTGTCAATATTTGCAATATTCAATCTGAAAAGTCCTCCAAGCCAGGACCATATTTGACGTGCATAGGAGCATTCCATAAAAAGATGTTGAGAAGTTTCTGAGGGAGTTACACAGACAACAATAGGAGAGACTACTGGAATACCTCTCCTTCGAAGATGCTCATCCGTCGGAACCCTGTTGTACATGAATTTCCATGCAAATAAGGATCTCCTTGGAGGTATGAATTTCAATTTTCTTGGTCTTCCTCACCAGATTCATCATTGTCGTCCTGAGAAGAGCTCTCTCCCTTATCGTCCTCATTGATGATATCGGGTTGAGGGCTGAGCTGGCTGTCTATAGCCATAATCTCTGCACTAATAATTCTTCTATTCCAGAAAGAGGAAAGTCCAGATCTAAAGTGAAGGAAGTCGGGCCGTAAGCATCTGTTTTCGCAGGGCGGGAAAGAGAGTCTTTCTAGAAGTCTTTCTTGAGTGCTTGGCTTCTTTCTTTTCTTCATCACGATGGATCAAAATCAGTCCCTTCTCGCTAATGGAACCCAAGGGGTGTAATCCTAAGCTACAATTCTACACAAGCAGAAATTGGGACAGATCAAAGGTGGGAACACCTGTGTGGAAAAGCAAGGCGTGCGCTGGAGGGAAGGGTAGAAGGGTTCTTGCGAACTGGGGCTAGGGGGACTCTTAGAGTCCAGTAGACGGCAATACACATATAAAGGGAGAGACTACCTGGAACCCTGTATAATATGGGAATGAACTACTTAGTCAGTGGGTCAGCCCCTACATCTTACACTTCTGGGAAGAGCCTTATTCAAGTGATTCGGCTGAAGCTTCTCAGTCAAACGAGTTCACAAACGCTGAACCGCATGCCTCTATAGATGAGTAATGGGGAGTGAAAACGAGGCGAAGGGGAAAGACAACTCGCAAGCAAAGTGGAGTGGCTCGTTGGAGTTGGTCTCGCGGACGATCAGACTCTGTATCTTATTTTCCTGTGTTCTCATCTGATCTGAAGGGGTCTTCTATTCACTTCCAGTCAACATACATACATAAGAGTAAAGAACTAGGCCAAGAGATGCAAGCAATAGTGCGCAAAGAGCTAACCTAGCCATGAAGGTAGAACAATACATGAAAGACGAAAGGCTAAAGGAAGCGGCTGCACTATGGAAAGGGCGGCTATCATAAGAAGCTGAGCCAGGCTATTCAAGACCTCCCCAGGCAAATCCATATCTGAAAATAGCCTATATAAGAGAAAGGCCAGACCCAACCCTCGTGCTTTCTTCTTTTAGACAAGTCCAGTAGGTTGGTATAGCAAGCATGAGCGGGAATGAGCAATGAATGACTTTAGTTTAGTTCTGGAGTTAGACCGGGGCTAGCATTCCGGTCTTAAGCAAACAAAGCCGTCCTGCCCGGCTGTTCAGTCAGTTGCATATCCGTAAGCGAGGAGCGAGCCAAAGAACGAATGAGGTCTATTCCACGTAGCCAAGTCTTGTCAAAGCCCAAGCCCAAGTTGAAGCAGCTCTTGCCACAGCTCTTTAACCAGTTCCTCAAGGACAGGAAAGATAGATTAGATTACAGTCCTATGAAGAAAAAAGGCAGGACCTAAAATCGATATAGTAGTTCTCTTTCCTCGCTTCTTGAAACAATCATCCGTGGAGTAGCAGACCAATGGGACGACTCCTAACCATATTAGTGGGGTTTGATTCTCTATCCGAAGCTACGAAGGGAAGGGTGGGGAAAGAGAAGACCCGCCGCCTTCTATTTAGTCCTTTGCCTACTTCCCAAGGCCAAGAAAATGGTTTAGTAGTTCAGCTCCTCCTCTTCCAAACCACCAATGCTCTTCTCTGAAAGGGATCTTGAGTCTCCTCCTCTCTGACCCCTGTCTAAGGCCGATCAAGATGAGGTCCCCTTTAGATAAAGCCCCCAACGCCTAACTATTATCTTATCTAAACCCTCTCCCAAAGCCTAAAGGCTGTTCTGAAGCCATGGATATCAGTCTCAGGTAGGATACCCCCTCCACTTATGTCTGAGCCTCGAAGAGGAAAACAAAGAACTGTTCAGTCGATCACCAACTAATCTCCTTTTCTCTCAACTCCTCTATATCGCCTTGCTGGGCTCCCCCTCCTTAGAGAATGAAGACTCATACGCCTTAATCACCCTCTCCTTCCAGCAATAGAAGATAAGAAGAAAAGTCACTGGCGTATACTCCTCTATCCGGGTGGACCAAATACGGCAGGAAGGCTTCTCCTGTTGACCATCTATCTATCTCTTCCCCTTAGGATCAGTCTTGGGAGGGCTTGGGAGAAAGGCAAGCAAATAGTCCTTTATGAATCCAGTAAACCGGATGGAAGAGATTAGAACAATCATCTGCCGCTGCCTGCCTGGAGAGATTAGCTGCCTAACCAAAGGGAAGTTCAGGGATTACTGCAGTCGATCAGAACAGGAAGGGCTATAAGACCCTCTTTCCACCAGGCCAATCGGTATGGTTTGATACCTACGATGCCCTCCACAATCAACGCTTGCTTCCATCAGGGGGAAGAGCCAATCAATAAGAAAAGGATAGGAGAAACATAGTCTGGAATGCCATCCATCCCCTAGAGGAGTGACTGTCATTAAAGAAAGGGTCAGTCGAGCAGATCAAGTAAAGATCAATATCCTATCCTTATAGCCCTCTCCTGATAGAGTTTAACATAGCAAGCCGAGAGTCCCCTGCCTCTAGGACAAGATGTGATTTATTGCCTAGCCAGAAGAAGGGGGATAGAACTCCAGAATCCCCCTACCTTCTATCAACATAAATTGACATAAACAAACCAAAGGCGTCAGCTCAAAGTAGGAACCGCCCCTGCACATCCGAAGCGAGTTATTTTGTGAAACCCTTAGCTGCGCCCCCCTTGGCTAAAAGTTGGCTACTGCATGCGGCCTACTTCTGCTTTAACTACTAAAAGGAGAAAGTGTTTGAGTGCATGATATAGCGCGGGGGTGGCAATAGTGCTTCGTCTTTGATCTTTCAAAGTTGTAAGTCAACGTGTCTGTGATGCCACTCATACAGGCCCTCCTTTGTGTGTGGTTAAAAGCCGTACTTAAATATGAAGGTCTCTGATCCCGAGCGATGATGCGGTACTAACCAATGCAACCGGTAGGGGTTTTGTAGAACGATAGGTTACCATCTTCCTTCAGTCTTTCGTTTGTCTTCCAGGTCTCTTTGTGCGTAAAGTTTTGGTTGGTAGGGTCCTACCGGGACCCGTGTGAATCAGTTGCAGTTGGTTAAGTGTTCTTTATATTATAAGGGCAGGGAAGAGATGCAATCATACATACGCAATACATGGATCAAATCCAAAGCTCTTTTTGTCTATCTACACAGTTAGCTGCCCCTACTAGGGGGATATTGCCTTAGCTAGGTTGGCTCCTAGGCTAAAGCAACTGTACAACAGGCGATGTTATCAGCGATGCCTCGCAGCATGGATATTTAAACCTCTTCCTCTGGGCTACGGAGAGGAGGCTTTCGAGAAGGAGGAAAACAAACTCTTCTTTCTGGCTTTCCGATTCTATCTCTTTCGAAGGCACTTTTCCAACCTGCGAACCGTGCGAGCGAAGAGTACGATATCAATGTTAATTGAGAAAGAAATGAAAGGTTCATTCTTTCTGTTTATAAAGCCCACAGTTACAAATCAATAGCTAGTTGTAGATCCAATTAATCGAGTAGTTGACCGAGTCAAAGCAGCAGGTTCCGCAGTTGATCTACCTGAAGCGCTAGTAGTAGCAGATCTAGTTTACCTAATTGACCAAGGGGTTTAGTCATAAACTATGAAGCTACGGGGCGGGGCTATGGCTTTAGAACTGCATCTTTATCTGGGTCTATAGACACTTGATCTCCAATGGGATATGGCTCTGGAACAGGACAAAAACAGGATAGTGGCTCTTAAACTTATAGATAACTAGGAAGATATTCAGTAGCAGGCGTAGCAGGATGTGAAAAAGCAGATTCACTCCCACCCCTAGCGAGCGCAGGCGGCAATCTTCCTATCCCCACTCGCTAGCGCTGAAGAAGAAAGAGCAATTTCACTATCCCTACTAGCTGTCGCAAGACGAGCAGCCTGACTCCTCTCATTACCCGGCCCCGGAACGATCCATAGTACGCCCGTCCGGAACACAAGCCAGATCAGGAGCACGCACAGCACGAATAAGAATCGAGAGGATCGACCTAAACCGGGGCAATGACAACATGGGTACATCCAAGCAAATCCCAAAGGCCAATCGGAGCGGCTGTCATAAATGACAAGAAGAATCGTGGTAGGGAACCATATAACCACTGAAGTCGTGTCAAGACAAGCCGGTAGAGAGGGGATCCGTACCCCGCAGATTGAGTTGGCCGAGAAGCAGTACCTGTTGATTTAGTTGACCCATCCATCGAAGTGGATTTATCGGCATAAGCAAAGGTATCAGAGGCGGGGGCATCACTTTGAATTTCAGATGAAAATCCTGAGCGATACATATGAAAAAGTTCACCCAGGGGAAGGCTAAAATGGCTTTCGATAGCTAAACGACGAGGCAATGGATATTGTACGACAGCGACAAAAGAAAGACCGGTTCCTTACTTAGTCTGTTTGCTTTCTACCTCTTACGGAGCAGGGGTTTCACCCCCACTGAAGACCGTTCCCTACTAATTGAGTAGACCGTTTCTTTCGTGCTTGGTCCGATGGCGATTGCGTGCTGGAAGGCGGGATTGATGACTGTCGGGCTGACGAGTTACTATTAAGATGGTTTTTCCCTTCTCCTTCGGACCCTTGTGTGACTGACCGAACCATAAAAAGAAGGTTCAAGACGAATGGATGTACCGTACCGAGGGTAGTCAATCGGCTGGACTGGAGAAGCCGTCCCTCATGAGGCTGTTCCAACCGGTGTTACCTCTTCAAGTAATTGACTTTCGCTGCTCGAAGGCTTGTAATGGCCTCAGACGCAGTGGAGTATCGCAATCAATAGGATGCCAGCAAGGAATAGGGGTCAGCAGAGAGGGAGTGCGTTGTGAAATCAATACATATACAATGGGTCCGTGCTTTTCGAGGCGAGGTTGGTCTACGATCAGCGCCTAACGCGAAGCGGTTTTCTTTAACAATACCTATCAAATGTCTTTCTTCTTCGGCCCGTAACTAAATAGCTTTAGGTTCCCTTCTGTTTTTTTCATGGAAATATCTATCCTCTTTCTTTCCACTCGATAGCCAAATCTCTACAGAACACGAACCTTATACACGATCGACCTAACAGTCATCCCATTAACCATCCATATATCCTCCTCATCTTCTTTTCGTGCTGAGACCCATCTTGTGTCGCGCTACGGCTTAAAAGCAGCCCCCTATAAGGCCATAAATAAGTGTACCATTCCTATATGCCCTCCCAAGCTAAGGCGGCGCTTGTCCATCGTTCGCACCGATAACTACCTGACTGCACCACCTGAAAGTCACTTCCTTCATTGACTCTGAACTACGGATTGAATCACTCCCCTTAATTCCAAAAGAGAGACCATTTGACCTACTATCTGGCCGGCCGGGAAGGTCAGACCTTAGATGAGATATTTTGAAGTACGATGAGCCGGAAAGAGATGCTCAAACAAAGAGGCCCTTATTTCGTTCTCTTTGGTTGAAGCCAAGGGCAGGCAAGCTGCTATCTATGGGAGACCTCTACTCTAATAAGCTTATTAAGGCAGGCAAGGCGGGCCTCATACTGTCCTTACGAATAATACCTTCTCAGAGCTCTAGCCAGCTTCCTGTTCTCTTTAATCCAATAGCTTTGCTGAAAATAGCACATTGCCCTCAGTTCACTACTCTAAGCTAGAGTTCACTTGAATAAAGAGGGCCTTTAGAGAGCGCATTGAAAAGATAAGTCGGCACGTAGATCATTCTAATGTGTCGTCGTAAATGATGCTCATCCATCTCTAGCCATCTGCTAACGAGGTTTCACCGGATCACAACTCTTCGAGAGCAATCCACTTCAGACTGACCCAATATTTTTGTTAACAACAAAAGTCATCAATTCTGCACCTTTCTTGCCTCTACTTAGCTACACCCCCGGAACCTGGGGTGAAGTACTTCGATTGGGTCTTGCAGCTATTTAAATAATAATATCAGGGTCGGTAGAATGCCTGTCAATGAGAGATCATATCCGGAATACGCCTCCACATCCTTGGTCTTTTTAGATTAGGAAGTGGTTCAACCAGATCAAGAAGCACTGGTTCAAGATCTACAACTCTCGCGCATGGTAAAAGAGCTCACCGAAGAGTCTCTATCATCCCATAACCCATTCAAGTAGCGTTCATTATTATTTTATTTGAATGAGTAGATTGTGGCACGAAGGCGAGCTGAGCGAGCTTATCATGGATCCCAAGTCTCCAAGTGGGCCCGGGAAGGGAGAAAGAAAAGAAAAGAACATCGCCGATCGATTGACTCTCAGGGGCGGTAAGACCTGTATAGGTACTCTTGCGCGATTGGCTTAAGCAGCTTTGAAACATAAGGACGATAGCACTAAGGCCATCAGCTAACTAGGCCGGGTAGGAGCTCGTTGGAGTTTCGATACGAATACATTCTCTCCATGCTTTCGTGGATGCCTCTTTCTACTCCCAGGTTCATCCGTAATCCTACCTTTCCTTATGATACGATGCATTTCATGAGCACCTAGATCTAGATATAGTAGTGAATTCCATTTATCAGCGTATAGGTGTGGGGCAGCTGACTTTAGTAGGGCTCGAATTGCTTATTGGTAGTAGGGAGGAGAAAGCCGTGGGAAGCAGGGGGGATATGATTAAAGGAGAAAGCGCTAGCTCCAATAAGTGGTCTGTTCGAGATTGGTGAGTGTGAATCTCATTCTCTAAAGAATTTCGGCTTTATTTTTTGAAATCTCTATATTGTTTTTGTGGTTGAGTTGGAAGCCCTTGCGGGAGCAAACGAAACTACAGCAGCCAGTGGAATGAAGAAAGAGAGTAGCCCGAAAGAAAAGATAGAAAGAATATATGAGAGAGAGAATGCCAAAGGCGAGTGCATGCAAAAGAATCTGTTTATGGTTGATTCCAGCTCGCCTCGAAGGGGGAAGGGGGATGAACGGAACCAGAAAAGAAGTAATGCTCAAAGAAGCAATCGAAGTCAGGGTAGCAAAGTGAGGCGGAAGAGAGCCCTAGCTTGATGGGCCCTCTATGCACCTATTCGCTTATTGGCTTGGCCCATGCTATCTTTTTTCAAAAAGCTACGCAGAGGCCTACTTTCCTAATTCCGAAGGCATGTTGAAAGGGGGGTCGTGTTTATTACGTGAGTGGGTCCCCAAAGGCGTTAATCGGCCTAATTTCGTCATCTGACACAGGATCATGATACGAGGCGGCTACCAGCTCTAATGAACCTCCCGGGTACCATAGTAGCAGCTTTGAAAGCTCCTGGCTTTCTCTATCAAAGTGGTATCAAAGTAACGTCAGTCGGGGAATGAATACTGGAAGTCGAATCGAGATCGACCGTTTGAGAAGCCTCTTCCGTTAGTCTATTTAGGCCCCCAATGCGGATGCCTTCACCTTATTGCTTTGCTTTCGGGAGAAAGAAAGTACGTACCTTCGCGCTCATTTCTATAGCAGTGACCACTTATGCCAACCAAGACCGGATTAGCACGACCAGACATAAGAAATATCCGTTGAATTTCAATATCATACCTTGCTGCGAACTACCGTAGCATAAATGAATACACATTTGAAGATGCGCCTTCCCCCTTGAATCCTATTTGTTTAGACGATCCATTCCTCTTTCTATGGACGAGCTTTAGCTGTCCCTGTGTTCCCTTGCTCGGCTCGAGTGAGCTCTCTCGTTGCTAGTGTTTCGTACGCGAAAGCCGTTCTTGCTAGGTAGGCTTTCGAAGTAGGTCAATAATAAGTCGAGGATTCTCGGGTCCATTTATGGCCTAATTGCCTCATCTGAGACTGGAGTGGATGCTCCCACGTTAGCTGATCTACGAAATGCTCAATCGAGGAGGTAGTCTGTCTACTTGAATTGAATTCAGTCGAATGCGCCTTCTTCTTTAGAATTTCATAAAGGGACAGCGCCTAACCTGTCACTCCAAGACTTTTCCTCGGTTAGGGGTTTTGAGCCTGCCCCAGGATCGGCTAAACGAATGGATTTGGGTGAACCCGCTACGAGACCTTAATAACTCAGCCTCGCTTTCTCTATGACATGATTCCAGAAACTCACTAAAGCCGTCTGCTACCCCTCTCAATCCGGAGTCTCCCTCGACTGGTCCCTCCTTTCTGATGAAATAGGGCCTTCGAAGGCCTTTCACCCCCTTCTCGAGTCTAACGTGATGGATGCGAAACTGCTGTTTAAACGCGTTCTAGCTGCCTTGTAGCGGGTTTAGCTTCTATGGAAGGAGGCCAGTTGATCATTCTACTGCAGGGTCCGAAGGAGTCCATATCAGTTTGTAGTAGTTGGTCCCACCGAGAAGGGAGACTCATCTTAGGCTTCCTGAAAGTCGAGGCCGATTCGTTAGCGTAGTAGTTTGAGAATATAGATTAGGTTCGTGGGCTGTGATGTATGGGGTCAGCCCTTAACTGAATTATTTTCTCATTCATTTGGTTGGGACAGCAAAAGAGGGGGCAGGATGGAAGAACTGATGGACGCGGTAAGACAGTGAATGGGACTTTCATCGTGTTTTACCGACTTGCTGGAATTCGAAAACCAAATTCTATTAAGTTCATTTTTCCTTCGTTCACTTTTTGAAATAGAAAGCCGAGTGCAAAAGTTGTTTATGAATTTGACATATTAGGTGGCCTGCCCATATACGAAGTGAACTTTCTCACTGCACACGAAGCCCAATCTATACTCAGAAAGAAAAGAACTGCGCAAACAACAGAGCTAGCGAACTAGGCGCCCCTCTTTCCAAGCTTGCATTCAAAAGGTTCTATTCTACTAACCTCCGAGGGAGCCGAGGGCCTGGCCCCTGAGAAAAGCTGTTACGAAAAGCAAGAACAAGTGGCGGAGAGCTCGAGGGTGAGATCATATCAAGAAAGAAAGGCTTATTCATGAAAAGAAAAGAAAGCTGGGCGTTGGTTGGTGGCTGGCACCCTTAATGACTTTCTGAGAGGCCAACTTCACTAAAGAAGAACGCTTGTTGAAAAACCCCAGGTGTGGTGTGGGTCAAAAGGCGTTAATCGGCCCTATTTCCATATCTGGAGAGTACTGTACGAGGTTCGTGCCCGTGCGAGATTGAGCTTGTTCCATGATGGGACCGAAAGTGGATGCGGCAGACAGGAAAGAGTGGAAAGAAAGAATCAGGGCAGAGGAGAGCTCTGAGGAGAGATTGGACAGAAGGGGGAGAGAAAGACAATATAGCGACCGGATCCATTAGTTTATGGTAGAAGGAGGGACTGCCAAAATGCTGCTCCGAGAGCTGGAAAAGTCAGGCTGGCAGCCATTACGATCAGTGAATGGAAGAAAGCTGCAGTCAGTCCCCAGGAAATGCACCTGATAAGGGGGATTTTTTTTGCGTACGAATTCCATTATATTATACACTAACGCTAAAAGTCACTGGTTTTGTTTCACAGATTCTCCTCCTTATCTTTCTTTTGGGCAATACAACCTAACTTTCACGATAAGCTACGGACCACTTGCTCCCAAGTTTGCGGGTGAAGAGGGGCATACGAAGATGAGGCCGCTTACTTTGATACCAGGTCCCATTCGGTAATGGAGGTATATCCCCAACCAGGTTTCCTAAAGAAAACTACCTTGTGTAGAAAAAGCCGGGGGTTTCATTCATTGTGACTCTTTCTAACCAGCGCTACGAACTGATTTCCTTTGAAAGGCCATTTTACAGGGGCAGGCAGCTTTTTTTGAGTGTTTTCGGATAGAAGCTAAACAAGCACAGATTGGTAAATAAGCACAGAAGCTGCTAAAAGCACAGAAATAGGTAAAGGAATGGAAGCACATCTTGCACCTTCTATGATCCATTCAACCAGCCTTCAAGATGAGAGAGAGGCCTTTAGCAAGGAGATATCGCACGGAAAGCCGGATTAGGTCTTATAATCGAGACTGATTTTACAGGCCTTAGTCCCTACTTTAACACACCCTGAGGCTTAAGAAAAGATGGCCATCTAAGTGACATCCTAGCCAGAGAAGGGCAAGAGGAGCTATATTCAAGGAAGTTATGGACTGGAATCAGAGATTGGATGGACATCCGGAACAGAGAGGAAAAGAGGAAGCAAACAAGGCTTTCTCACGAAAGAAAGCCTTGCAACTACGCTATATTTTGATATTGCAACTGCGCTAATAAGGGCACATCAGCGAAATCTGTATGTGGATTTTGGAGTCGCACTGATCAACAGGAAGAGCTCAAATTAGTAGACGGAAAAGAAGATGCAAAAGCTTTCGCACTTACTCGCATACACTCTTTTTATCTTTATTTTGTACTTGTACTCTATGTAAGTCTCCTTAGTTATTAGTTAATAGTAGAGCTCAGCTGGACTAAGCGAGGCAGTACTCTGAGGGTTGGTCCGGCCGAGACCATTAGCATTAGTTCCCCTCTCACCAAAGCTTCCGAACTTGCCAAGAAGTGGCCTATTCCTACAGTACAGGTCTCTATCAACTAACTCAAGCACTAAAGAGAGGTGGGGCAGGACATCGATAGACAATAGACCAAGGAGCGAAAGCCAGTTCCGTGCCTATAGTCATTCCTTTCGCTGGTAGCAATCCGGTCTCCAGTCGGTGGTAGTAAAGGAAGGAAGGCTAGCTATATGCTTAACACATGCAAGTCGAACTTTTCGGGGAGAACCAAAGTGAAAAAAGAAGATTTTTTTTTCAAACAAAAAAGAAACCTTTTAAAAACTTTTCAAACCCAGTAGACACCCAAAGCAATCACAAGCAAGTGATTGAATGAGTCTCGATCACAGGCCGCTCTGTCATTGTCTGATTTTTTGTTGAAATTGAATTGAAAAAGAAAAAAATGTATCTACTTATCGTATTTTTGCCCCTGCTCGGTAGTTCCTTAGCTGGTTTTTTCGGAAAACTTTCTTTATTCTGGTGTGGATGGCAGGCAGTCCTATAAGTATAAGTCTTGGTTTAGTCCAGTAAGATATATAGGAGACTTTTCTCTCATATTCATACCGTTCTGTTGGACCCGAGCCACTATGACCAGGAGGAGAGCTCAAGTCAGTGGCAGGAGAAGGATATTTTAAAGGTCATGAAGAAGTGGAAGAAAGGATGAGTGGAGAACTACTTTTGTTTGGGATTTTGCAGCTCCAAGTTCATATTAGGCCTTGTGCTTGTTCGCTCATCAAGGAGACCTACGAGTACGTCTTTGACTTTGGTTTGGCTGGCCTTTAGCTAGCCCATGGATCAAAGCTTTTACCTGGACCACCCTCATGCTTCCACTTGGACAGCCGTTTGCTCCCATTGAAGCGTTTGCTCGCCTCTTGACCTGGCCCGGTCGGACCTGGTGGGAACTACTACATGAGCCAACACCTTTTCGAAACGAGAAAAAGGAAATTAGCTCGCCTGCCACAAAGGAAGCTAATGGTGCTGCTGACCTCACCCACACCTACTTTTGTTAGATACCAATCAGGGGCTGATTCACGTCTGGTATTAATGTAACGGGCAGGCAGCGCTCACTACTTCGTGCTTCAATTGCAACCTCTTCCCGCCTCACGTCAGAGAGCCTCCTCACGGACAACACAACGGCTAGAAGAGAGGAAGTCAGAGGGAGAGGGACAGCTAACACACAGTTGAAAACAAAGGTAGTTGGGGCTTCGCCATCACCTGACTTACTGAACACACTCAAACTGATACTAAGAAAATCAGAAAGTACTTACAACAGCTAGGTACCGGAGCCCCAGAGTGAAGGCGCGTACACCATTTTTGTATTATTCTTATTCGATGAACTTCAAGCCAACTGAACCAAACCTCACTTATTCTTTTTATGAAACAAAGACTGTAGCTGCCTATTTCCCCTAACATTGATTTGACTCCCGGCAAGAACACGTATGCGCGTGACTCACGCGCAACGGCGCGAAAGCCGTTGCTTGTTCTTTCGCGCTAGGCGCCATTACTCAGTAATACTAAGTATTGCCGTTGCTTGTTTGCTCCTACGATTTGGCTTTGGCTAGCTAGCTGCGGTTTCACTCTCGTATAGGGGTGGCATTCCCGTTCCAAGTCGAGTTTCATATTCAGTAGTAGACTTGCTTTTAGGAAAGCAGATGGCACTTTTCCACTGTCAGTATAGTGTAGTGAGTGCTCCGGCTTCTTGCTTCTTCCGTTCCGTCCCCCCGCAAGTAGTCTTCTTTCCTCCACTCGCCTAGTAGTTTGTAGGCAAGTCGGCTCGAAAGGGACACGTGTAGTTGGTAGTTTTTTGTAGAAGTCGTCAAAGTAGTATTCGCCTAGTCAGGGGCTTAGGGGGCCGGGCTGGTGAGAAGTAGTAGGAGACAGAAGCCTGAGACCACTAGCGGCTTACGGAAACCAACTTGCCTCAACAAGAGTGCTTTTTGCTTTGAGCTTTTTTGACTTCCCTTCCGGCTTCCTTAGTTTGCTTGCCTGACGGTCCTCTTCCCCCGGCATCTGTCCCACTTGTAGTAGGTTGTCGGGGCGCGAATCCGTTGCTTCTTCTGTCAGCGGCTTAGTTTTCTTCAAGTTCTTGCTTCGCCTGACGGTTGCGTTTTCAGTATGCTTCTTTCATTCCGGCTTTACGTGATAGGGGTGCTACAGCTATCGCTAGCCCTGTAGTTTTCCAGCTGCTCTTCGGCTTGATTCAAGATGTAGGGAATGCTTGATAGTGGAGTGAGGAACGTAATAGTCGATAGATACGAACTACACGGAGCAAAATCAATCCCGACTCACACTTTTGGTTTTGAGATTAGGATTAGGTTCTTTGAGTTGGTTTGAGACAGAAGCAAGTAGTCCAACTCGATTCCTGGCTGACCGCTGAAAACAGGCCGAAAAGTCAGTGGTGTGAGCTGTCCGATTCCGGCTGGAGTAGTTTGCTGCTAAATGAATACGTCCCTACTTCCTATTAGCAATCGACAAGTTAGAACCCGAAAAAGAAAAGATACTAGAAAGAGACAAGATAACAGAACCTGAAAACCCACCTTTATTCGTATGATTCTTTCGTGACTCTGACGGTTGCTTGGCTATTGCGGAAAGTCACTTGGTCTATCTCAACAGGCACTGGACGAGATACACACCACGACTCTATTAGTCTGAGTCTGATAGTAGAGTGCTTTGTATAGTAGTGACTATTGTCATGTTTTAGTAAACAGAAGAAGTAGAGTTCATTAAGAGTGCCTCTGATTGTCTTTAAAGGCTTGGTCTCTCTTTCTCATTTGGTTAGATTTTTTGTTGCCTTTGATGTGTGTGTGCTCTTTCAAGTGGCTAAGTGTAAAGGGAAGGCTGACTCTGCTGCAGCGGACCGGCACGATGCTTGATGACTTGAGGAAACGTCGTGACAGTTGGTATCAGAGCACGGTTTAAAAGATCAAGTCATGGCTAGTGGAAATCCTGAGGCCAGTACTGTGGAGGAGAGAAAATGGGAAAGCATTCTGGAACGCACGGAGCAGATCTTTAAGCATATAGAGTGCCTAAACCAAACCTAAAGTCGACGGCCCTGGAGAACTACTTTTAGTATATATAGCAGTACTTTGGCACATACATTAGGAAGCCTGACGGAAGAGTATTCGACCTAGTTCCATAACTTTCCTCTGAAGAGCAATCGATGACTAGTGCAAGCTGAGATTTTGTTTCCACATGGTAGGGCGGGGAAGGTTTATTGGGGTCTAGTAACCGAAAGCAGAATGAGAATGACTTTCATCATGAGCTTAGGGAGGCAGGAATTCACTCCAAGGCGATTTGTCTTCGTTCCGCAGCACGAACAGCTTTCGGTACAGAAGATCGATGTGCAATCTTTCTAACCACGTTCATTTGTTGTATGATCAGTAGCCCCTGACTTCCTTAATACAGAAATCTACTGTCTCAGAGCGACAGTCAAGCTCGTATCGCGGAACTAGAACATTTCTTTTCTGGATAGGTCAGATAGGAAGCAGGCACGCAAACACAGTTATAGGTTTGGAAGTTATAAGGTTGTCCTGTGACTCCCTTTTCAGTCTTTGGGTAGGGCATCGGGCTAAGGTATCCTGATGAGCCACGCGCATCTTTAGAGTTCGGTGCTAGGTGAGCTAATAAGCTAAGCTCCATCATCATCCACTGATTGAGTAGCCGCGCGTTCAGAGCCGGGAATTTGCTCTAGGTTTTTGCTTCCTTTCTTCGCCGGGCGGGTTTGAAAAGATTAGAAGTTAGGGGAGCAGTGGCAAAGGACAAAGGATAGGAGGAGCATTTTCTCCTTCCTTAGTGAAGGCATTCGGCATGAAAATCGTCCCCTATGAACCTCAAAATAACTCTGCTTTAGCAAGAGCTATAGCTTCGAATTCGGATTCGTATGCTTCAGTCGCAGTCGTCTCCCTTTCATACGTTGTGGAATTGGAAATGGAAGAAGGCTGACTCACTCGTTCCGGATCAGTGGACCAGCCACCTTCCTTTCATGGAAGGAAATGGGCTTTCTTATTCATCATTCATCCTCTGGATAAGTAGACTAAAAACCGACCTCCTAGGCCGATATGCTGCTTCATTGCTAGCTTAAAAGCTATATATTTCTTTTTGGTACATTCCATAATGGCCCTGATTGCTGCTCTATATACTGTATTTGATCTAGGACCAGTTCTTGCTTCTGATTCCGCTTCAGATTGGGGATAAACTGGATCTGTGGGTTCGGGAGAAACTGAATGGATTGGTTCAGCAGGAAAAACTACAACTATTGGTTCATATGGGGATGCAGATTCATCGAATTCGGGAAAGAAGTGGGTGGGGCTGGGGCACAGAAAGTTTTGGAGTAGTGTGGAGTGGTGTGCGGGGTCTTGCCTCCTTTAGCTCTGGCTTGATTCCTTCCCCTTAGGATCAAGGGACTGACCCGAGCCTAACGAACCGATCAATCAGCAAAGGTGGTAACTGCCTTGTGTCCAGGGAGGGGGTGAAGAACGAATTGAGCGACAACATCTGTCACCGTCTTTGATTATGCCCCGCCACAGGGATAAGTTTGGTAGTGACTTTGAGGGGCAGCATTTGCCACACGCCCCCGAGCCTTCAGCAGTAAGGGTCTCTTTGAGCGAAGCAGTTGCTCTTGCCTCGCAAAATCGGCTAAGGAAGGGGTAAGTGTTCCATTCCTCATGCATGGCATGGGGGGATCTTTCCATGAGAAGAGTGTGATGTGGCTTCAACCTCACGAGAAGGGCCAATTAGAATAAAGATTGCCTGCGCAACCATCCACGTAGGTGGCTTCTTATCAGCAAGAAAGCGTCGCGAGAGAGGACTATAAATGAGAGGGAAGAAAGGGTGGGACCTCGGTCGGTTGAAGAAAACGAAGTCCAGCATAGTGATCTGATCTTGAAAATAAGTCTTCCATTTAGCCTTTCAGGGGGGTTCTACTACTGGGTAGTGAGTTTCGGATAATAGTGTATGTCCCGGCAAGGAATTGGAGTCCAAAGACGCTGCTTCTTCCGAACCAAGGACCTCGGCCATGAGAGGCTTTGCCTATGAATATTGAAATTCCAAGTTTGCTTGGTGGAATGGCTTTTTTTTGCTCCGAACGCTGTCAGTAATCAGGTTACGAAGAAACGTTGTCCCAACTTATCCAGCGGGTGTTCATTCATGCCCAAGAAAGAGGGGGCTTGACAAGAGTTCCACAGCTGCTGTCTCCCCCTTGAAGAAATCGGCTAAAGAAACCGTAAAGCTTGGAAGTGCTGATGGGTAAACACCCGAGAAGCGGAAAGCCTCCGCTCGGTCAACAGGTTGTTCCAGATCGGTCAAGTGGACAAGTGGAATGGACATAGATAACGACGACGTCACTCACTTAAAGAGAATGGACTTTGTCGATGTGTGCGAGGTCGCGCTGCTAGCACGCCACCACCCAAAGGTGTCCCACGCCCTGGTTGGTCGAACGCATGTGACGGAACCACTTCGGCGAGTTCCCCTGTCTTTAGGTGGTAATGCAGAAGATTTAGATCGCGTAAATCGAACTGCAAACCCTCCGAACGGAAAGAAATGCCTTTCTTTTTCACCTGACAAGTTCTATGCCTAGGTTCTCATTGCCGCCCAAAAAAGCCCTTTGGGTTCAGTTCCAAGAGAGATTCTATCGAAAGACGAAGTAGCTACCAAAAGGGAAAAGGGACGAGAAGGACTTCGGACGGATAGAGAGAGGGGCTAATATACCAAATCAACAAATGGAAGTGAGCGCTGCCTTGCGCCCACAACCAAAAGGGAGTGAAAACTCCGTTCTCCAAGTTTGGGATGGGGGTGGAAGTTCCTAATCGTTGGGCATATATCCCAGGAATCGAGAAATCTTTCGTCAATCAAAGAGGCGCTTGACAAAGAAGGAAGCTACCTTTGGGTCTGAATCGAATTCGTCTACTAGCTTGGGATCAAATCTGTAAACTTCCTGAAAGGATATAAATTGCCATTTAGCGGCCTTCAAGCCGTGTTCCGTGCCTCTGAGGTACAGCTTCATAGGAAGCTGATCGAATGCACGTTACGAATAAACAGGGTGGCAATTAGAATAACTCAGGGTTACAAACCTTTTCTCGATACTCTTCGTGCGGACAAGGTAGTCTAATCAATTGGAGAGTGTTCCACTCCTTCTTGATGAGAACTCACTTTGCCGTCATCATAAGTATAGAAACTACAAGTTTGGGAGGGTTCCATGGATTTTTGCCATGAAAAGAGCTTAGCCTTCAGCCCCTATTTCGCTCGCCCTCTGAGAGTCTTTGTTTTGCACAAAGACGTAGGTGGCAGCAAGGAAGAGATAATGTTCCTAGCCTAGTAGCCCATTGACGGGGAGGACTCCTTCGCCGATTAGGGTCAGGAGTTTCCGAAATGAGAAGTCAGAGGATAGGTTGACTCAGCTGGCTGATGAACTCCTGTGGTTGCTGCCAGGAGGTATCCCATGGGATAAATAACCAACAAGATATCTGCTTGCCACGCTGCCCTTTCATAGCCACTTTTGGGGCTCCACTGGCAATCTCTTTCGAGCAAGAAAGTCACGGGGTATAGATATTGACGAATAAAGAAGTCCCGGGAGGATAGACCAGCTCGAAACTCAGCCAATTGACTCGTCCGAGTTCCTGTCAGGAGAGGGAACTAAGCAATCAAGTATAGCAGTGTGCGACGCTCTATCAACACCTTGTACAGAGCGGTTCTCCTCTACCTTGTGCCGCCCAACGGAGTCTGTCTGGCAGTTCTCCAATTGCTTTGTCCTCAAAATCTACCCGATGGGAAAGTGAGGGTTTCAGTGTCGATGAGAGACCTGCATATAGTTGGCAGGGCCAACCAATTACGCTTACCAATGAATGATATGGGTTTTCAAAATGCTTAGGCCTCCTTCGGTTCATCAAGGAAAAACCCTACCCTCCCTTTCTGTCCTTGAGGCTGGGTTAATTGAACTAATCAAAGTGTCGCGGAAGCCCCTACTACAACCTTTGTTTGCTCAGGCTTACAGGAGCTAACGTTGAAACGTCTCCCCGGATCGAGATTCGAATCTTCCGCTCTCCGCCAGCTCCTGCACAAATCTCTTCTGCCACCGTTGGTTCTATCTTTAACATGCAAGCCTTTGAGTTCGGTTCCTATCTACCGTTGGTGTTAAAGGGAGCCGGCAGCTATTATTCAACTTTCATCTTTCTTTTCTTTGAATGAGGGGAATGTTTTTGCTAAAATGCTTCCTGGCTTGAAGTTGGGAGATTATCCTCTACCTTCTTTCAGGCTCACTCTAACAGTTCCTTCAGTCTGCCACTCTCTCTTTCTTATATCTGCTATTTATTGCGGAAGGGCCCCAAGCGGACCGTACCGGGCCTCTCGAACGAACCTTCCGGTCGGGTCTTAAGGAGAGCAATCATAGACCAGGGGAGAAACCAGTTACAGGATCAGGAAGGTCAGAGCTGTCGTTGATATGCAAAACAGAGGAAAAGATATCCCTATAACCAATCTCACTTTTTAGGATTGTACCTTCGCGCACTCCTTTGTTCCACCACAGAGCATTACAAGCAAAAATATCCGACAATTTATGATTTATAAGAGGGCAAGTCAATCGCATTAATAAACTTTAAGGAATTCCAGGAGCGGGAGAAGCTGTAACTGAAGCAGGAGAACGGGAAATTCCATTTCAAAGAAGATAGATGAATGGGGTACCCGATTGACATCGTAACCATTAACGAAAGAGAAAGGGCATTTAGAAGAATCTCAGAAACATGGCGATCGATTCGACCGATCAAGAACAGAGCGCGGCTAAGTCCTACCACTATTATTGCTTAAGCGCATTCATCCACAACAGAATCCACTCACTAAACTAAAGTCGAATAAAGTCCGTACGCTTGAATGAAGCCCTACCCCTACGCTTGAATGAACTCCTGAAACATCCACTTCAATTGATTCTACTTCATCTCCCCCCTTTCTCTCCTTACCAGCCTGGACAAGACGGATGGGATGAAGGATAGCGGACAAAGCAAGCCAGCCAACAAAGATTGATCCAGTTGCTGTTGGGGACTTTCCCGGGGATGGGAGTCCTTCATATCATATGAGGATTCACCTCTGAAACTCGAAAGAGGGTCCTACCCTACGCCCGACAACAAGAATCGCCTGAGCCAATTAGCTGTTGCCGACCGTGCTTCACCCCACCTCGCTTCCTTCCCCAGATGATTTTGCCTACTCATTGACCAGTGACTTCGGCATCGAGACACTGACTCCCAGATCAGCTAACCACTCTTTGTAAGGCAGAGCAACTTTCTGATCCCCAATGACAATATCGTCACCAGTGGGATTGGGGGCTATGAGTTGAACTGAACTAGACCTGTAATCAAAACTGTGGACATGGGTTAACTCCTATCCTGTAGGGACTATCCCACATTGAATCGACAACAAGTATCTTTCCTTTCAAAGATTGCTGCTTGAAACGAAGTCTGACTCTTCCGGATACGCAACGCCCCCTTCTGGAGGCCTTACGACGGCTACTTTTATTGAAGAATTCGGCGTAACGACAGCTTTCGATGGCAATCCTTGATTGATTTCGGAAGGGGTGCGAAAGAGTTCAACACTACGCTCATTTCGTAGATCTACGATTTCAGGGTAAAGGATTTTTGCTTAGCTGCTTAGCGAATCCCCTTGCTTTTATGAGACTGTTAACATTATCTTTGTTTTTCTCGATGCTTTGAATAGCTATCCGGATAGCAGAAGTGCAATCATTTGCGAAAGCTCTTTCTTCGCGCTCTTTTGAATCTAAGTTCTATTCGTCCTCGGGCACTCTTCCAAAAACGATCTGATGTCTATATGCTTAACACATGAAATTGGCCTTGGCTAGAATAGCTAATAGGCGGGTAGATTGGTTGTCATACCCCTGTCTTTCCTCTTTCTGACTTCCGAGTTGGTGAGTCACTTGCTAGTGTCGACATAAGCACTTTCTCGGTTATAACTGTTAGTCCTTCTTCCAGCGTAACCATTGGATTCCCAGGAAGAGACGAAAGATACTCGCGAAGAAAAGTCATGGCCAAGTGGATGGAAATAGCATAAATAGAGCCAAGCCTTCTCTAAAAGAAGCAAGTGCAAGTCCCAGGAAAGCAGCTACTAGCTAATGTAAGAGGATCTTTGCTTGATTCGACTTCTGCCTTGATGTGCCTCCTCCTTTTTCAATATGAAATTCGAGAGAGATTAAGTAGGTTGGTCAGTCACACAAAAAGGAGTAGCGAAGGGTTCAGTTGCATTAACTGATGCGGATAGGAGGGATAACTCGCTATTCCTAATACTAAGACTGCTTCTCTTGCATACACTTCAAAAAATGCAGATAATCTTGAATGACCGTCGGGCATTTTCAGGTGGCGAAAGCAAAATGTATTCATTTTTTCTTTGATTCCGCCCGTAGGCGCTAACAAATAAGTAAGAAGCAGGTCCGATAGTGAAGGGATAACACTTTTTTGGTACAACTCTCATGTGGACGTCCTGCTTGATACAAGCAATCAGTAGAAAATAACACAATAGGCAGAGGCTATTAGTCAAGCGGGCGATTCCCTTAGGAATTTAGTGAATATGATACCTTCTATTCTATTGATCTGGAATTGGGCCAATACGATTGATAGGTAGTCGCCTTTTCAGGTAATGGGCTAGAGGATTTAACCTCTGTCCACGCGTGGACTAGACCTATTTAAAAGATTGGAAGGCCGGCAAAAAGGCGGGTATGACTCTCCTAGAAGAATGGACGTGTAGAAGCATCTCGATTAGTTTATACCATTTGTAATTGGTAACGAAAAGGATTGTTGATGCTCTGCTTGTACACAAGAAGTCGAATCCGGCTTTTTCTTTTGATTATTAGGAGTATGCCAGGTACTGCTTTTGGATGATCATAGGCCCTCAGATAATGATTGTGTCAGTGCATGATGACCCGAAGTCTTAGTGTGGCTGACAAAGGGGCTTACAAGAATGAACTGTTGAACTAGCTCGCGCGGAAAAGATATATCTGTTAGTAACGAAGAAAGTGCTAATCTCGCAGTCAACTGTTAAGAAGCGGCGGAGAGAGGTGTAAATCATGAATCAGCAAGCCTTCCAACAAAGGATTTCGCCGTGGAGATTTGGTGATAGGCCTGCGTTGGCACATAAAATAAAGACTTTCCAACCCGACCATTCAAGGAAATAGACAAGATTGAAGCTCCTTGCTTGGGTTCGGTTATCATTAAATGTATAGGGCCACTTTGGGTATTGAAGTGAAGATACTTGCATAAATATCAACTTCGGGCGTAGAAGTCTGATACGTCAAAAAAAGAAGCCGATTCTACGCCGTAAAGGAAGCGTGTGCCCAATCACTAACCAGGAGGTGGTGTTCATCAAGCCCTCTCTCCGGACTTAACCTAGACCTTTGTCCGGCCTAAAAACCCTTTCTATCTAAGCTAGAGTTCCATGGCTCCTCACTTAGAGAGCACCCCAATCCCATGTGCTTCTCGATATTCTATCCAGCAAGGGGCGCTGCCCTCTCCCTCGCTATTCTCCACCCTCTGACCTTCCTTTCCACATTTCTAAACAATAGGAACAAATGGGACTGAACCTGGCCTCTTTTTCCAAGCTGCCTACGTACCCTTTCTTATGTTAAGGGATCAAGTCGCGCGTAGTTCTCTTCTCTATCATTTCATCAATTAGCCTGTGCCCCGCCGGGGGAAATCCGCCCTCCCTATCCTTTGTCAAGGATCGAAATAAAAAGAGAAAAAGATTTAGGAAGGCCACTTGAAGAAAAAGAGTTTCCGCCAAGGCGCGCACCCATTGTTCGGACCCAGAAACGGGCAAAAGCTGGAAAATAAGTCCAAAGAAAACGAATTTATATTCCTTTTTTCTTTTTCCTTCCAAAATAAGAAAGAGACAGTCATCAGTAAATTTCGAGACCTTTCGGTCATTGTCTCGGTCATTGTCATTGATGCGCATTATAATTGTAAGTAGCGTGAAAATTCGTATTAAAAAAGCGTAAATATATATTATATATATGGCGGCTTCTTTGTTTTCTGTTACAAAACAAAGAAAGAGTTTCTTAATAAGATAGAAAAGAGAAGCGAGAATGTGTTCTTTACCACTGGTTGCTACGAAAAAACAGAAAAAGGCCAAAGCCCCGGAGAGGGGGAAGAGTATGCCTTTCAGCATGACGGGGCCCGGCCAGATACAGCCAAAGAGAATTGTAATATAGATCGCCACTAATAAGGGACGATTTTTGCGCCATTTTCGCAAACCGTAAACGAAATATGTTTGAATAAAGAGAGCTGGGCCATAATCAGCAAATAGAAAAACTCTTCCCAGCATGACTAAAAAAAAGAGAAAATCTACCGGAATAAGGAGAGATAGATTCAAATAGAGAGAAAGACTTCCGTCGGCTATATTCCACAAAGTAGCGGCCGAAAGGGAACTAAAAAAAAGGCCATTTAAACAGAATTCCTTTTCAAAGGGAAGCCAGACCAACAAAATAAAGAGCGGCGCTCCCCCCCAGGATTAGAATGACTTTTACCTTTCCTAAGAAAAGGTCCGAAGGCACTGGGATAACAACCAGCGCGGCGTAGACCGTCAACCAGAAAACAAAGTCTTTTTGACTTTTGAAGTTCCATCGGCCGGCTAACCCTAAATGAGAAACCCCATTAAACAGATGAAAGAAAAGCGCAAAGGCAGTAAGATCGACTGAACTTGGGATGAACTTGAATGTATAAAAAAAGAATTGGTAGAAATGAAAATAGGTTAAGCAAACTTAAAAGATTGATGTAACCAGCTTCAACAAATGGGACTCGAACCCAAATCTTCCACGACCCCCCACGAATCAGCAAAAACGAAGCTACCAATCCAGTATCTACTTTACTGAGCCATTTAGTCAATGACAGATCCGCTTTGGCGTACTACCAAGTTTCACGTTGGCATGTGACACTCTCCTTCCTTGCTTTTTCATACGCTTGCTGGAGAAGGCCGGTGATGTGCAGGAATGCTGTATTACCGAACTCGAACTCGCGGGAGTCGATCATCTACTTATATACTACTACATTTGTTTGTTGACCCAATAAGATGATAAGATCATGATAAGAAAGGTATCATCATAGATATGAAATAAAGATCTATATCTCTTTAGCATGTTATGGCCTGACATCCTGATCTTTCTGAAGGTTTCATCCTTCGAATTCTGAAATGTAAGGCGAGTGGAGCGAAGGAAGAAGCTCTTACTCACTTAAGGGTAAGGCGCTAATGCCACTAGCTTGCTGGCTTGTTAGAGCAGCTAGACTGGCACTAGCTCCTAGCGTTTTTCAGCTGTATCCTGTGATCTGAAATGTGCTGTCGGAAGATAGCACGATACCCTTGCCCTTGCCTGGACTTTTTTTATATACCTAAGAAGCTGTGACATCTGCAGGAACGGTCGGGAAAGAATATAGATAATAAAGAGGCCTTTCATCCGATGATAATGCCTTTACTTCGTCCACGGCTGGCGCCTAACCAATGGTAATAGTTCCCGCCGATCGGTGCACTAAATGAAACGAATTTCATGTACCGCCTTTAGTCTCACGGCTCTCACTCATTTCGCCTAACCGTGTGCAATCATTCTTAAGAAAGGAAGGATCAGCCCTAAAATATAAGCTTTGGGCGCGAAAGTCTTTGTCGATGCATGGCAACGGCGGACGGAGATGATACTGATGAGCCCAAGTCAATATCAATAGCAGCGGAAAGGCCCGTGTACAACTGTCTTTGCATGAGATCTGCCATAAACGTTTCCGATCGACTGACAAATTGCCAAAGGCAGCGGCTTTCGCACCGATATATGAATAGGAGGGCTCCGGGTAGAGAGATAGAGATATGGGGGCTAAGTAAAGGGAATCTTTTTGCTTTGCGCTGAAACCTTACCTTGGTCGGCCTTATGAAGGCGACCACTTATGTTACATCAATCTATTCTTGTCTTGACCTATGTATTCTCCAACTCCATCCACCAAAGCCGGATCTAAGGACTTCGTCTCGTGAACATCAACAAAAGATGCCTACAAGGATCCTTGTGGTTCAGTCTTTTTCTTGTTACGAATGAGCGAAGCGGGATTATCTTTGAAGAAAGGGGCTCTGCTTTTTGGGTGGAAAGAAAGACTCATATTTGTTCGATCAAATCGGCTTGCTTATGCAGCTATCACTTGTACCCAAGGCAATTGACTTGTGCTCTACCAAAACAAAAGAATAGGGCTTATCAGGACCCTTTAATCTTTTAGTTTGCATCCGCTGTTGATCGATTAGTTCCTGTTGAGGTAGAATTAGTAACATCCACTGAAGAGCAGCCGGCATAATCTGATCTAGGACTAGGACCGGGCCCTGCCACGAGAGGTGTGCATTTAGTATAATATTTCCTAGCGCTTCTTTCAGATCTCTAGAAACATATGGATTTTAGGATCTTATATATCATATAGGTTGAACCGAGTCGGAGACTGAGCCTGATATTGCCAACCACTTCAGCCCCGGGCGAAGGAAGAGATGCTCATGTAACTCATTCACAGGGGATGTCTCGGACAAGGAAAGCTGTTCTATGGCCACTCGGCGCTTCCGGGGAATGCTTTTTCTGGTTTCTTACGTATCTTTCCCTGAAGAACGAAGAACTAGATAAGGGGGCTTAAAGTGCGAAGAAATATTGGTTTTCGTAGGAGAGTTCATCTGGTTCAGGATTTGGCCATAACATCTGAGAATGTGTATACCCAAAGGTCGGGAGTACATGACCCATCGACCCAAGGAGTGGCGGAACCGCCCAATTCTTTTGCTTTTATCAAAACTATATTCGCATGTATCTCCCCTATTCTTATTGCTTAGAATCTACTCTACTTACCAATAGGGATATTCTGATGGGACCGAGGAATCGGAGTTATCTCCTTAAGGGACAAGGTCGGATTGAGAAAGTACACCTCCCGGAGCTATTTGATCAAGTGCCGAGGGGTTATTTTTGACTACTATTTCCCAGTCTTCGATCGTAAATGCTTCTGCCGTGGCATCCATTGATTCAACAGATTTAGATACTCAAGCGGAAAAGGCTTAAGTTGACCTACTTTGGTTGAGCTGCCCGTATAATACTTTAGAATGGGCACGAAGCTATCTAATAAAGAGCTTGTTCGGAACTTATATCTCCCAATGCTTACGAGCAAGACAAGAAGGTCGGGAGTGAAAGCCTTTAGTCGGCCTATGCAGATTACTCTTTTTTCCAGGAACAAGAAGAACTAGCTCTCAACAACAGCCGGAGGCGAGGTGTCTCTATCTGTAGTTGACCTACCCCTTTCTGACCTAACCTAAGGCACCTTCGGCCAGGGCCCTTACGTATATGAATTTCCGAACTGCGAGAATCTAATTTATGTCTTTTACTAGGATAGATGCATCCGAGGGTCGGGTAAAGCCCCCCGCCCTTTGGGTTGGGCATCTGCTATTGATCACAAGCATGCAACAGAAAAACTACTTACTGAATTATAGTACTCCCCGCCCTTCTGATTCAAATGGGAATGAAAGACGAAGAAATGCAGTGAAAGAAACATGATCTTTTGTGGCAAGAAGGAAAGAAAGGGCTTTTTTCGTTCGTCAAGCTTTCGAGCAGCTCTTTCAACTGCCGCCTAATCTCCTCTCCCAACATGCTCAAGAACCGAGAGCCGCCCAGGGACTGCCGGAGGGAGCTTGCTTATAAAAAGAAGATAGGCCGGTCAAACAAAAACAACGCGCAACGGGCTCTCCGCTCCTAGTCACTAAGTAGTGCTATTCTGTCCTCCGGGGGACTCCACCAAGAGGTTCTTTCTCTCACGTAATTTCGCCCGCCCGTTCCACTTCCGTGCCGGAGGAAATGGGATTCGAACCCATGATACAATCTTCTTGTATGTCGATTTAGCAAACCAATGCCTTAAGCCACTCAGCCATACCTCCAAGTTGTTGATCGGAATTTGATGTGCGGTTGGTTGCCCGAAGGGCTATCTGATCCGATCAACTGCGTAAGCCGTAGCGCGCTAGCGCGCGTACTCTTCCTCTATCTATGAGCGAGACTCCATCCAAATCTGCCACTCGACTGTAAGGAGAGGGGTGAAGCTTGTTAGAGTAAGGAGTTTAGGCTTTCTAAAGCTCAATCCCTTGCTTGTTGTTTTCGAGCCGGAGCTTGCTGGGTAGTGAAGTGGTCCGTGAAGGTGAAATCACACTTGTGTTAAGCAAGCCGAGTAGTCAGACTTAACATTGATTGAAGCAGCTGTTGGAGAGAAGACACCAGTCAGACCTGCAAGCACCGGGTAGTACGCAGCGGCAGTTTTCAATCATACAATGTGTACTCGTAGGCGGTAGTCAGCTGTCCTCGTTCTCCTCTTTTCATTGCCCTATTGAGTAAGGGTCGGTGTTTGCAAAAATGTCGAGCCGACGGGGTCAGGTACCAGTAGTGACAATGGCAAAGGGGGGGAGCTGGACACTGCTGAACCGGAAGAGATTGCTCAGGATGAGTGTCTGGGTAACAAAGCCGAGAAGGGTGTAGTCAAGGTGCGAGTTTAACGAGCGAGGAGAGTGATTTGGCCCATAGAAGCGAGGATCTGGAAGAGAGGGTTGATACTGGGTCAACTATGGCAGTGACTGAGGGGGACTTGTTCTGTGATAAACAAATGACTCCAAACAAGAACCTCAGGGCAGCCAATCCTAAGAAAAAGAGGTGAACCTGAAGCAGTAAGAGTAAGCGTTCAGGTGCTGGTGCTATGACCTTTTTTCCACCTTTTTCGAATCGAATGATTCAGCGCTCTCAGAAAGCGGATCAAAGGCTTCCTTTGGATTCGGATTATTCGACTTTAGATGCTTCGGATGCTTCCTCGGCCGCGCAGTACGTACTTCTGTTTGGAGAGTCTGTTCCTTACTTAGCTAGGACTTTGAGTGACTAGAGTAGCCCCTCTGTATCCGAAGGCGCCTTTTTGTTTATGCACCTGAAACGGCTTCAGATTTGACTTATAGTTAAGTGGATCGACCCCGTTCAGTAGAATTACGAAGAAAGAAGGCTAGGCTTCTTGAACCAGAGCTAATTCGATCTTCCCCTTTCGACAATGTGTTTGAATAGCAAGCAAAAGTACCACGACCGAACAATTCAATTCGGTTAACAAACTACTTCTAGAATGAACTACATCTATAAACCGGCATACCTTTCTTCTCGTAACTACGATCTGTCTTCGGTCTTGATATGATCTTTCTATCAAGAGAAGATCGGGAATTGCCTCTAGGCTTTTCTTTTAGCTCTCACTCATCCCGGGCGATTCTGATTCTTCTTGGCTTGGCCACTAAGGAGTAGTTGTGGCTTTTGACCAAGAGAACGAGCTAGACAGAAAAGGTACCACCGAAAGAAGGTCGACCTCACCCCCTTCTCTTGGTAAACCGAAGCAGAGAAAGAGGAAGAAGCAAAGCTAGGCCATTCGATTAGGGATGTTCTCACCTGTGCGTACTATCTTGAAGAAGGAATATACAAAATAACCTTCTTCTTTTTCGCATCTCCCAAGTTCGAATGCTTTTATGCTGTTAAAAGAAATCGAATACCATTCGTGACCCAATTCAAAAACGGAGTGACTGAAGACCTCCTCCCCCTTTCCCGCCTATCCCTCCCGCAAGAGAGGACTCGTTCTGGCTTTAAAGAGCCTCTTTTTTAGCAGTCTCGCCCATAAAGAGAAGATTGACCATCTCTTCTTCCAAGCTTCTTTCTGCTTCTTCTCGGCGTAACGAAAGAACTAGATGAGGAGAGGCCTCCGGTTTAAAATCCCTACCCTACGCCTTACGAGGGCGCCCTAGCCAGATTCAATCCCAAGGGTCAATCAAGCGAAACTAGTTCAAATAGTCGTCACAGTCTTCGTTCCTGCTTTCAACGAGACTTTCTTAGCTGCATCCGCTTGTAAAACTCTCTCTCCTTCACCAGGAAAGGGAGAGCGGACAAAGTACCAGACGATTTGGGTTGGGTAAGAAGAGCGTACGATAAGAGTAAGCAGACGATGTCGATAGAAGACGATTCGTGGGATCTTCCTCAAAGTAAAAGAAAGATAAAAATGAGCTAAAGAAGGTATGCCCAGCCCATGGAATTAGATGTCGAATGAGTACGATTTCGAGCATAAAGAGAGAAGAAAAAGGAACTCTTTAGCAAGAATCTAGGTTTAGCAAGATAGCTGCCAGAAAGACTGAGCTTAGGTGCATAGCGCTTAAATAAGTGGTTGAAGAGTAGCTTTCCATCCCGACAATGACTACTTACTTTCCATTTTTGGGATTTCACTTAAAAGACTGGACTTCAAGCAGCAATGAGAGCAAAGGCAAGGAATTGATGCGCCAATAATCGAAGAATGGGGCAAGGCAAATTTCCAGACAATGGCAAGTGCTTGAGAAGGAGCTGTGAAAGAAGGGGCTGCTAGAGAATAGGGAGCTCTTGAAGAAGAAGGGATTGCGGGGTGAACGGCATTCTGTTGTACTACTAACACTAGCTGTACTAGAGTAGTTTAGTAGCGCCTTTTGAATCAAATAGGCGAACCCTTTCCGAAAGGCGAACAGCCTGCATTGCCATCAAATAGATAGCCCCCGCCCGTTTGAGTCGTTGCGAGCCGGAAAGCGTACCGGCAGTTTGAGTCACGAAAGGGCCGCTTGCTTAATCTTAATTAGATTATATATATAAAATCAACAAAGAAGAAAATCTTTTTTTTATCCAATTGTTCATTCCTGGGAAGAGGAAGAAGCAGATAGAGCAAAGGCCTCCTCTTTCCGTCCGCTCTTCCCGAAGTGAGCGAATTGCATGTAGAGATCCGTAGGGGCTTATAGTTTAATTGGTTGAAACGTACCGCTCATAACGGTGATATTGTAGGTTCGAGCCCTACTAAGCCTACCACCCCCTTCTCTTCACCCGATACAAGAAGGCAGTCGAAGTCCCCTCCACTCTTCATTTTATGGGAAGACATCGCGTTCCTAGTCGATTTCCCTCATTGCACTGTCCCCTTAATGCTACGAAGTGAAGCAGGCATAGAGACCAACCATAGGGTATCTATCCTGTGATCTTTCATCAACCCCGGCTCGGTATCGGTAGTCTCAGTCTTTCCCTGCCTGCCCTGGTATGAGTTGAGAGTCTCAGAGGGAGTCTTATTCTACTCTAGGCTCACTCCACCCCCTGTGTTGTCTTATTTCAGGAGGGACTAGATTGTTAAGAAATCCCTGACTCTGTCTTTGGGCTAAAGCCTATAGTTCTCTCCTCACTAACGGAAGTCTCTTAGTAAGTAGCATCAGCTCTTCCGGGGGGAAAGCCTAAGTAAGGAGTATTCGCGGGCTATCCACAAGCATTAGTTCTCCCCCTGACCTGCCTCCCAACCTCAAGATCATCAGCGGACGACGCCTTCTTCCGAAAGTCCTCCCTCTTTGCTTTGCCCCAGCGAAAGAGACTGAAAAAGATCCGTATCCGATTCCTCGGGTCTTGCTGCGTCAGCTACCGTAGATAGGAGGCTTTAGCCTATAAAGCAGCTTAGTAGTCGGAAGGAAGCAAAGAAAAGTATGCCCTACATGTCAACAGGGTGGAAGTTCAAAGCATCGAAGATGAGTACATGGAAGCACCAATGAAGAAAGTCCAGAATGCAGATATAACCTTCTCGACAGAAGACATCTTGCTGGACAGGAAGAAGCATACATAAGCGGCCTCTTTATCTCACCGGTGACATCGGCGAAAGAAGGCTACCACGGGTAGAGATCGACCCTGGGGCCTCCATCAACGTGATGCCACTGCGGGCCCTAGCCGATCTTGGAATTCATTCCTACGAGCCGGCTAAGTCAGACCAAGGTGACTATTCCGGGGTACAATGCCGACTCGCAAAGAGCCATCGGCAAGATTCGTCTCAAGTGCCAAACATGGGATCTGAAGACTGAGGTCACTTCTTACGTGATTGACGGTGACACCTCCTAAACTTCCTGCTTGGATCCACAGCGTGGTACCTTCCACCCTTCATCAATGCTTCAAATACGTTGATGAGAAGGGAGAAACTGGGTATTTGCCGACAAGAAGCCCTTTTTAAAAGGAGTCTAGGCATACTGTCTGTACGGATGCGCGTCTTTACAACGACGGCCCAGCCCAGTCACAGGATCCTATGAGAACGTCGTGCAGTAGCTCGGTGCCATAATGAAGGGAAATACAGGAAGGGAAGGAAGAGAGTAACCAAGTTTCCCGCCTCTTGGTTTCCAGTCTCAGTGCCTGTTCTAAAGCAAGTGCCAAAAACAAGTTCTAGTGAAAGCTCGAAAGAAAGCTTTATTATCTCTAAGCGATAGGACTTGTGTACCCCGAAACGTATTCCGCAGGACAGGAAAGACAAGTATGGTAGAGAAGCAGTTTTCCCCCTCTAAATGAAGAACCTGCGAATAGTACTTTAGGCTTACACTTCATCTCAACAGGTAAGGGCCCACGTGTGGAGAGTTTCTTTAACCAGTGGTATCCAGTATGACTTCTTTCAGGTTCTATCCAATATCACCTGAAAAAAGTCAAGTTCTAGTTTCGAGGTTAGGTTTGCCAGGCAGACAAGCGAAGTCAGCAGGGGGTTCCAACTCATAAATAAAGTATTAAGTAGGGCGAGTAAGGGAGGATTCTCTTCTGTTGTTTTCGCAAGCTTGCTTTCAGCCTTCTCAGGAGCTGGCGGGAAGCAGCTCAATCTGTGGGGCATGCCGGCTACGCTTTCCGTGGGCAGGGTCCGTTCCTCTCGGTGGGAGGGGAATGAATGAAGCTACTTCCTATCTCATGGCAACGACTGGTGGATGGCGGTGGCTCATCATGCATCAATCTCAGAAAGGAGGTAGGGGCAGCTACTCGACTCTGTTCATTCTTCTAGCTGGGATGGGAACTTCTCTACCATATAGGATTGGCCGGATAAGTAGTATGGACTTCACTGAGATGAGTGTTTTCGATCCAAATATCCGAAGAAACGAACTCTTTCAGGGCTTTACCCTTCACTTCTTCTTTAGGGGGCTTGGATGAGGGAATCAAGCTATCGAGAGAGAGTTGCCTGCCAGCCCGGAGTGGAGGGAAAGAGTAGCCGACCCAACCATTGAGGAGGTCAGGCGAGAAAGGGCGCGCATACTAGTTCTGTTTTCACCCCGCTCCTTAAGTTAGCTACGTACAGAAACCGGCCGCCTCTTTGGCCTACTAGCTCGATCTATTCCTGCTTCTGTGAAGGAGGGCAAGACGCGGCATGACCTTTAGGACTTGTTCCCTATTTCCGCATATCAACAGAAATTAGGCAGGAAACTCCCGAAGCCCCACTCCTTCCCCAGCTCGGGACCGACCCCTAAACCTCGAACCGTCCCGAAAGGGGCTGTGGCTTATTCCATATTTCTATAGACATAAGCGTCAGCATTCCACCGATATGATGATGGGGGACAACTACTCACAACCAGCAAGAGCAATACGAAGTACTATTCCTCAATCAAAGAATGTTGTGGAATCTCCCTATCTCTTAATAAAGACAGCGAAAGCCGATGGCAACGTGGCGGAAGATACAGGCGATCTGCTCCCGATCTCAATTCCAAGAGAACGGACGGAGGCAAGTGAAGACAGAGGAGGATGGCTAAACTTAGCAATGCTCCGAAACCAGACCAATCCCACGAACGCAATCAGGGATCGCTTTATTCCGTAAGTTCCAATTCTACTAAATCCGTAGACGACAAGCTGGAACGAATGAACACGACCCGAGAGCGATTCTTTCTAAAGCAGCAGCTGCAGATACAGGCGATGCCCCAAGTTGGAGGATAGTACTCTCATTATGCACTGCACAGTAAATCACGCACCGATCCTTGCTTCTCTCCAGTCTTCGACTCTGGCCTTGTCTTTAACTAGCCTTGTGTTCTATAGCCTTACGGCTTGGATACGCCTTGCGTTCTTGTCCTCGGCTTTGGTAACCCTACTTCCCTTCTGTCTTCGACCTTGTCCTTGGCTCTGCAGTCTTCAACCTTCCTCTGGCATACTTCTCACCAGATCCTGATCCTCGATTCGCTATTCATACAACTTTGGCTACTTTAGCCGCATTCGCTGCATCTGACAGGGGCGATTTCAGATAGGTAGGTTGGGTTGCTCGTTGCCCGGACCTCGATCTAGATCCAAGATAAACCAAAAGCATGGGTCGTGGTCGGCATAATCATATATATCTGCCGGGGGCTTGGGCTTGACTTCTTTCTTCATGAATGATTTTTGAGAAGCCTGCCTCGAGAGATACATATGGCATATCTGACTGCCTGATTGGCGAGCAGCTGTCCTCATTCATAAGTCCAAAGAACTAGCAACCAAACTGGTGGCAAGCAGGAGAGTGACCTGGCCTGATACTGATTGAAACGTTTATTTAATTGGAAGCCGCCCTAATTAGTTTGAATTAGTTTAGTGAATGTTGAGCTGCCATATATGTAAACATGCCCTAAAAGTCAAGGGATCATATTTCCTTTAGTAACCACTTTTACCCATCCGCTCTTCTCCTGACCGATTGGAGGAAGGGAAGCGAGAGCTGACTCGACTGTTAAGGACCCAGAGGGGATCGACTGTTAAGGAGAGAGAGGGAAGCACAAGGTTGGTGACCCGGGGGAGGAAAGCGAATGCTGATCTCAAGCAAAGTTCAATCTCAAGTTCAATCTCAAGATTGGCTTTGAGTGAGGTGTGGAGTAGATAGGGCAATTCCTTAGCAAGGCTATTCAGTAAAGGCGAGAAGGGATCTATAGCAAGGGCAGTGGCAGCCCGGGTCTACCCAAAGAAAGGCAGAGTTGAGGAAGAGTGGCAGCCCGCAGGAAGATAGATCAAAGAGCCTTAGCGCTTTAGCTTGAACTGTAACCTTACCCTCGCTACTGACCTGTCGCTTGGCCCGAAAGACTGGAACTAGAAGTTCCTAGAAGTCAACTGTGCCTAGACCTCAATCAATACGCTTACTGAGAGTACCGGTACCAGAACAAGGATTTCTCTTTGGTCAAAGCCTAGCACTTGAACCGTAACCAGCTAATGCATCGCCTTCTATCTGCATTTCTAAGACCAGTCCCTTATTCCATTCATTCCATCAACAGCTCAATCGATGGGACTTGCTTTCCTTCCTAAAGGAACCGGAGCCGGTAGAAATGACTTAAGATAGAGAGAGATCACCCCTAACAGAGTCCATTCTCCGAATAGTCACACGGTCAAGCCAAAGATCTGATTCACTAGCAAAGGCAAGCAGCCTTGATCAACTATAGGAAAGTACCTCTTTACACAGTGACAAGGACTTCGCCCGAAAGCATTGATTGAAGGTCTCCTCTTTCTTTTTCACAGCTGCCCATGAGTTCAACAAAAGCAGAAGCGATCCTTCTAGAAGATAGGACTGATGGAAGGGAAAGCCCGTCTTTGACTTCAAACTGATAAGGAAAGGAACGGCAACAAAGCAAGACAACAAGACAGGGCAAGCCAAGACAACAAGGCCAGAAAGATTGAAGGGATAGCCCATGCCTGACAGATTGAGGGAAAGCCCATGCCAGACTGATTGAAGGGAACGCCCATGCCAGACTGATTTAAGGGAAAGCGCTAGCTTTACCTCAAGCTGAAGTGGGAAGGAACGCCATGCCAGAAAGGTTATGCAGGTGGGTCTTCATTTGCAGTTGCTGGTCGGGGCTATGGGGATGGAAAGATAGATTCATAGTTCGGTTGGCCTTTGCCTGGCACTGGAACCGGAGATGGAGACAAAGGTGGAGCTTCCTCTTGTTAGCTTTCCTCTGAAGCGAAGGGCTGCCGATAGGCTAAGCCCGAGCGTTAGCCTTTGCTTTCCGACTATTTCTTCAGTAGAGACAACCTTTTACGCTTTCCTCTTGCTCCGCTTATTTCTTTAGCAGAGACACATGAGAAGATGGAAGGGAAAGCCCAAGCTTGACTTCGCCCTAGCTTGACTTAGCCCAAGCTTGACTTCAGACTGATATGGAAAGGAACGCAGGCAGAGCTCATAAGGGGGTTGGGTTCTCCTAATCTATGTACCACGCCCCCGTCCCACTACCGTTCCCCTGCCTTCAGTCTTCCCTGCATTCACACGAATTCCACATTCAATCAAACCATTCATTCCACATTCCAAGCCAAGCACGGCACGGAAACGAGTTCCATTAATCACTGGCCACGAGTTCCCCTGCACGGAAACGAGATGAAGATCGGTCTTGCTTCTATTAGCGCTCCGCCCTCTTCATTGAGAAAGCCCACTGGGCGACCAACAATAAGTCATTAATGCGAACGAGCCCTGTTTCCGTGAGTTTGAGTCGCCCCACCGCCGCTCCCTCCCTCATGCCTGCCCGCCTCTTTTCTTTATGGAGTTCGAGTCCCGGGCTTGGGGCCGTTCGAGTTTTGATCGTAAACCACAGTTGTATTACAAATCCTCCAACTGAGGTATGAGAGGCCGAGCGGTACTGACACGCACTTTGACCCGAGAAAGAAGGGGCACAGGTGAGCAGCTGCGAACTGGCTGGAGCCAGGCACTCCTGAGAAGAGATATAGCTCGTCGTTGCGTTACTCGCGAAGGGACCAAATGCCGCTCCTCTTCGACCACCGAGCAGAGTTCGACTCAATTCCGACCGAAGGAAGAGATTCTGCGTGATAGGGCGGGCTGGCTGTTCATGAGGGGGAGGCACCAAAACTCATATGTCCAACTCGCCAACTCATATGCCCAATTCCGAGGGAGCTGAAAAAGGCTTTTATGGTAAAGGCAGCAAGAAAACTCCTGCGCAGCAAGAACATTACTAAGTAAGACCATTACCATTACCATTACTCAGTAATACTAAGTATTAATACTAAGTATTAATACTAAGTCTTTATTGGAACAAGTAACTTAATAATGAGCAAGAAAACTTGCAAGAAGCAAGAAAACGGCTGCGCTAACGCAGCAAGAAAACGGATGCGCTAACGCAGCAAGAAAACGGATGCGCTAACGCAGCAAGAAAACGGATGCGCTAACGCTATTACCTGTATTGAGCTTTCGCGGATTACTAAGTAATACTAAGTATTGGCGCTCGTCCGTTGCTTGTTCCTGTATTGAGCTTTCGCGGATTACTAAGTAATACTAAGTATTGGCGCTCGTCCGTTGCTTGTTCCTGTATTGAGCTTTCGCGGATTACTAAGTAATACTAAGTATTGGCGCTCGTCCGTTGCTTGTTCCCGTATTGAGCTTTCGCGGATTACTAAGTAATACTAAGTATTGGCGCCATTACTTAGTAATACTTAGTATTACCTTGCTTGTTGGCAGCAAGAAAACGCGCAACTCTAAAGGCAGCAAGAAAACGGATGCGCTAACGCAGCAAGAAAACGGATGCGCTAACGCAGCAAGAAAACGGCTGCGCTAACGCAGCAAGAAAACGGATGCGCTAACGCAGCAAGAAAACGGATGCGCTAACGCTATTACCTGTATTGAGCTTTCGCGGATTACTAAGTAATACTAAGTATTGGCGCTCGTCCGTTGCTTGTTCCTGTATTGAGCTTTCGCGGATTACTAAGTAATACTAAGTATTGGCGCTCGTCCGTTGCTTGTTCCGTATTGAGCTTTCGCGGATTACTAAGTAATACTAAGTATTGGCGCCATTACTTAGTAATACTTAGTATTACCTTGCTTGTTCCTGTATTGAGCTTTCGCGGATTACTAAGTAATACTAAGTATTGGCGCTCGTCCGTTGCTTGTTCCCTTCCCTTATAGTGGCTTTCGCGTATTACTAAGTAATACTAAGTATTGGCGCCATTACTTAGTAATACTTAGTATTACCTTGCTTCTTGGGTCACATCGCAAATCTGCAGGGGACTGAACCAAATCCGGCACTTGGGGTTCAAATCCTAATGATGAACGCATTGGCAGAAGAGCCACGTGATGGGATGATCAACTGGACTGCTATTCCCATAAAAAATGACTATCAAAGGAGAAAGTCAGATGGAACCCTGCATTGCCCTCTACAGACTCCTACCCATTTCATTCAGGTCTTCTTGTCCAGAATAAAGACAAGCGAAATGGAGGTCCAAAGCGTCCCCGAAGATCGGTGAAAGGTACCTGAAAAGGACTCCTATTCTGATGAAAGAGACTGACAATAATCCCAACAGGTTTAGTTCTGCTAACTATTAGACTCCCGAACCTGGGCCTTTTAGAGGACCGACTTTGAAGGTGACAAGGCAAAAAAGAGTCTGACAAAGAGTAAGGACTAGGAGTAGATAGCTCGTCCCTCACTGAGTATGTTTCATCAGGTTTGGACCTAAGCGAGACTATCTCATGTGCCATATTATCCCAACAACTCACGTTGAAACTGATCTTAAGGCAAACTATACCTCAACCCACCATGCGTAGCAAAAGCGCAAACTCTGAGGTAGGTCAACGGACATGATACTGACAGGGAGAACTAACCAGGTCAGTCCTGTGGTCGGACTTCCATAGTCAAAAAAGACTATGCTTCTCTGGGAAGCGGGGATATTGAAGTCCAGAACAGTGAAGATTCCAGTGAAGTCACGTAGCGGATCGTTCGGGAATTCTTCGTTCTGTTCAGTGGAGTTCAGAGATTCGACTAAATTATGATAAAGAAGAGGTTCTTGGAGTACCATTTCTCCTAGTGCTGTATGGGAAGGAGGACCAGGAGATCCATAGAGATCTCTAGTTCTGTTGGTGCCATTTGTAGGTCCCGGGTCAAAGGTCATCTTTCTAGGTTGACCATCTAGTTCAAACGAGGATTCCTGGGAAGGACTTGGGGACATTGAAAACTTACTGGATTCGGAGCTTAACAGTATAGAGGCAGACCATAGTCTAAAGAAGAAAGAGGAATTTTCATTCAAATTGATAGGAACCTCTTGGTCAGTGCTTCTATGGTTAGACCTTTCTGATTAGGGAAAATCCTTTCTTGTGCTCCGGATTTGCTTTGCCAAAGAATCACAGGTGAAGGAGCAGGGTTGCCATCCATGAAAATGGACAGATAAAGAACGGATTCTATACCTGATCCTTTTGAGAAGTCACAAGACCACTGTATGCCTCCTGGATTGAGCCCTACGCTTTCCTGGTCAAGCGTCAGATTCGGTTGGTTGCCCCATAGTCTTCAGTTCCTTTCACTAATTGACCGTTCTTTCAAACAACCGGCTGTAGGTTCTTCACAATTAGCTGGGCTTCTAGTACAGAGATCACCACTTGTTATGCCAGGGTCTCTTCGAGTGGGTTACTGTTCCTGTTGAGCATCGTTTTCCCGGCAATCTCTGCTTAGGGTGGCCTCATACAGGTCGGGAGAGTACTCTGGTTCTTGCTCATACGCCTCGCAAGATTCATAATCTGCGAAAGTCGTCTCGAAGCTCAACGTCAGGCGGGGAGGGAGCCTGGGGAGAGGGGCTTACTATAATGGGATCTGTCGAAAGCCGCCTCTCGTCGGGAGCCGGCAGGGAGATCGGTGGAGCATCGGTAGCAATCATTGGAAGCCCATCCGTTCCATTCCGTTGAGAGGTGGTAATCGGAAGGAGGAGATGTTGGTTTTTGCGATGGAAAGTTCCGCGCTGTAATCAGTGAAACCGGAATCAACGGAATTCTCATCCCCTGGCTCCGCTGATTCAATGGCTTTTGGGATTCATTCTTTTGTATAAATCGGTCGATCCATTCCCAATCGGGGAGAAGGGCTAGAGCTGAACCTTTCACTTATCTTATAAGGTTTGATTCGCTGATTCAATGGCTTTTGGGATTCATTATGAGTCTCGGCATTCAAAATCGGAGGAGGAGGGCGAGGGGTAGCCACTCACTCATATACATCTTCCATATCCCACTCCATATCCACCCGGCATATCGATTCAAATTGAGAAAGAAATTATAAGTGAACCAAAGGTAGGTCGGGCTCTTGGGAGTGCCAAGCAACCATGGATTGAATTTCATTCGATAGACGAGGTTCCGAAGGAAGGTTGGGCTTTCAGGTTTAGCTATCCTAAAATAGCTATTTTCTCTCTCGACTGCGGCAAAACCCGACGTAGTAGTGATGAGACCCGGAAACCAAACCCGGCCTTTGAAAGACCTACACTGCTTGGTTGGTCCTAGTCTCTGGATAGGATTAGCGTCAGTCGAAACGTAAAATGGGGGTGCGGCGTATCCTGCCTTGTCCATCTATAAATCTATCGATAGTAAAGACGTAGCTCTGCCGATAAACGTACGTAGAGGATGCGGTTTTGGAGATAGATGGTGCTGGAATAGAAGACTTGGTGTAGCGACGTGGAGGCGCGCCGCTGATCGTTCGACGAGCGAGATGGGGAAGCAACTTCGAGCGAGAGCCCATGGTCCGAGCGGCGATGATTATGGAATAGGAATATCGACCTACTCATTGCGTCGTGGCCCATTAGTCCAATTCCATCAATAGAATATCCCTCTAACATCCCTTATTCATCGCATATTGGTAATAGATGCTCTTCCATTTCACAAGCCAATTGAGTGGCTTCCGCTCCTCTCCCGGGTGGTCAAGTGGATTGAATCTCCTCTCCTTACCAGAACTCCTCTCCGTACCAGTCGAGATTGAATCTCCCCATTCCAACTCCGGAGGTTGGGGCCCGACCGTTCAGGGAATACAGCTCTTCTCGTACCCGGTGCTTGGAGGTTTTTCCTGGGCCGACTTCAGACAGGAGAGGATCCCGTTTGGAATACCGGGCGGATCGGTAGCCATACAGAGATCCAACTAGGGTGCATCCCTTGCCCCGAGGAAGGAAGGACATTGACTATGAGGTGCCAGAATCCGCACCTAGAAGTGGCTATAAAAACGCCAAAATCGTATTTAGAACGAATTTCAAAGCTTCGGGTGCTATCTGAGATCGGATGGTCCCCGCAACTCCAGCATCCCCTGGTCAAAAGGTTATGGATCAAGTGGATCTGTGAGGTGGGGATGTCTTGTCTCGCCACTCGCATCTCCCCCCGCTCCGGGATCTAGCACGGTGGGGCCTGCCTTCCCTTACTCACTGCTTCTCCCCACCGGGGAAGTGGGTGAGGCAATGGTTATGGATCTATTGATTCCACCCGGTTGGAAGGAGTTTGTACAGACGGTAGAGGGGATAAGAAGGCTTGGGGGAGAGGTTGGGGGATCGAAGAATTTCTTATCGGCGGATTTGACGCACGCCTGAAAGGATTCCGTTTATAGATCTAGGACGGGAATGGGTTTTGGGCCCCGATCTGACGGGAATGCCCTTGGTTTCGGCACAGGCACTCGGAACTGAAACTCGATCCGGAGCGGAAGGGGATACTAAGCGAGGTGATGGCGATATTCCACTGGGTGAATAGAAGGACTAGCACTTCTTCGGAAGGAAAAGATGTTAAGTCAAGTGTTGCCCCCGTAAAGACGTCGACGTAACAGGATCTAACTAATCGTGATTCAAGGGATGTTAACAGCAGCCGGACTGCCGCTTAGAGGGACATTCCGCAAGCGAGGGACATTAAAGCAGCAACGAGACTAGAAAGAGTTTGTTTCAAGCTTCCGACTTTTAGTAAGTATGGTAAGCCTAAAAAGTCCCGAGCGAGAATCAGTTTCACCTGACAAGTGCGGGAGCGAACCAACCAGCATAGACCACAAATCCAGATTCTTTCCGGTCAGGCGGTCAGTCATCAGTCTAGTTTCAGGAAGAGAAGGAAGAGAGGTCAGAGCACTTTATCTAGAGTCCTCGTCTTAAACAGAAGGAAGAGAGCTCTTACCGTACCGCTCGCTATCGTCTCGCTCGCTCTTGGATTAGCAAATCTATCTCTCCTTCTGGTCTGTGAATGATAGAGGTAAGAGCGCTTTCTCTGAGGTAATCACCTGACGTCATCAACCAGCTGGATATTCCCCACGAGCGGAATAAGGCGAATAAGAAAAGGCCACGTGTCATTCTGTTAAAGCTAACTGAAGGCAGCCGATCCAAAAGGAGCCACCATGTGTCGCGACAGCTGGGGACAAAACAGATAGAATAACAAGCCGACACGTGTCCAGAGCAGAAAAAGAGCGACCGAGTCCCTAAAGCGAACAGGGTAGTTAGTGACCAGTAGCAAAGCAAGCGAGACAAGCTTCCGACTTCATTTAAGTGTGGTGCGAGGATTTGAAAACACTATTCTTCTTAGCGGGTCAGGCAGAGCTGGGGGATTCTTTGGGGGTTTACCCACGGAAGGACACTGAAAGAACTTAAGCTTTTGGTAGTTGAGAACGAGCCTTAATAAGCACGCTTTTTGTCTCGTAGCTAGCTTATCGTCGTTTTAAAGCTCGCTCAATCGGTGCAGCTCGCATGGCTTTTTT